CTATCTTGAGATCTTGTATTTTGTCTCGGGAGGAGTCGGCGTGTATTTTTGGGAGCTACACCGAAGATAGCTATCGAAGAATTTTATTCATCTATTGCTCGGTCGATAATTTAGTATTCTAAAAGTTGAAATGAAAACTCCAAGTATGGGGTATCTAACCAGATACTTGGCTTATGGATGGGATTTTGAGTCCCATTCGAAGGATTTGGAGTCCTTTGGAAACAAGGAAGGGATGGTGGAATTTTGAGTCCCCCCCCCCCCCCCCCCGTGTGTTTGATGAGACACCAAGCAACCAACTACTAAGATTTTGGGTTCATCTCATTTACATTCAAATTTTTTGACATTCGAATTTTTTAGAGGAATCACGTCCATATCTCAGTCGTCCTTTTCTGTTTCTTCTTTCTCTCTCTTTTTTTTCTATCTCCTATATCTGTAAGACTATCCCTTGAGTTTCGGGTCTCGCTCCAACACTTTCGGATGTTAGGATTTGCCGTCCCAGTCTTGGTTCGGAAAGACAAAAAAAGGTGGGACTTACTACCTAACATATCTTTGCAATAGGACCCACTCGTCTCTCGAGTCGAAGAGGCATTTCCGGTGCTGCTTCACTCGAGGAGACAGGCATGGAAGTCGACCAAGTAAAAATTTTGGGTTCCATTGGTGAGAAGCGAGAAGTCGAGGGACTTCTTCCAGAAATGCGAGAACTCTGGACGCCTCGCGTAGGATTCGAACCTCCGTACTATGCGGTACTACATTTTGAGTCTAGTATGCCTACCCTTCTTTCGAAGCAGGGAAACGCAGTGGAGTTACGCTCACCAATCCTATTATACGAGTATATCTATATACCTGTCAACTGCTGAACCGAATTTTCATCTCTCTTTTACCAAATTTACTTACTGGGAGACTCCACTCGGGTCAGGTTTAGACGAGGTACCTGGACCTTTTTCATTACTCATTGCTTTTTCATGGAGTGGTAAGGTTCCACTTCATACTGACGACGGCCGAGGAGGGTTCAAATCTATTCCCGCCCGCAATCAATCATCCCTAAAGGGGTGGTTGATTCCCTCTTCCTACAGAAAGTTTCTTTTCTCACGACCTGACAAGCCCACGCCTGCCTCGTAAGCAAATCTTTTTTTCAGTATCAATAAAATAATAACATATGAAGATGCAGAAAAGATAGGCATTCTCCTTCCGCCTAAACACTTGGATGTAGCAGCATGGGTCGTCACTGCCCAACCCCAGCTGTGCATCGCGCGAAAATACTTATATCTCCTCCGGAGTAGACGGGTGATCATTTTCCTAGCAAGTCATTCCGGGTGCGAAAGGACAAATACAAGCTAGATAGGAGAATGTCAGGATCAATTACCGAAGAAGATATAACTATTTCGTAAGTTGCAGAGACAGACTAGTTGGGACAGCAGAACCGGCTTCTAATAAAAATCATTCGAAAAAAAAAAGAGTTCGCGTCACAAGAAGTGGGTCTGGAATAAAGTATTCCGTGTGATCCCGATAATGGGATCTATTAATATACCCGATAGGATTGATGCTAGTGCACGAATGATCATAGCTATTTCAATAGAACTTTTTGAAATTGATGGAGAAACTAATGAATTTCGTATATAAGTTGTGGATACATCGCTCCTCCCATTCTTCCCAGTGAACATTAATTTAATTATTTTGAGATAATAGTAGATAGAAATGACACTTGTGACGAGCGCTACCAGAACTGATGGGTACGAACCAGCTTTCCATCCATGCCAAAAGAGATAGAGTTTACCAAAAAAACCGGATGGTGGAGGGATACCCCCTAGGGATGGTGAACGTAAAACCGGAGAGAATGTTAGAACAGGATCCTTCATGTATAATCCCGCGTAATCCCTAATATTATCAGTTCCGGTTCGTAAACCGAATGAGGTGATACGAGCAAAAGTTCCCAGATTCATGAGTATATAAATAAACGTATAAGTTATCATACTTGCGTAACCGTTCTCCGGGTCTGCAGCAAGTACCCCAATCATAATATATCCAATTTGGCTTATAGAGGGATAAGCTAGCATACGTTTCATGCTTATTTGAGTAACGGCAATTAGATTTCCTAATATCATGCTAGAGGCAGCTAATAATCCTACCACCATATGCCACTCATTAGGGAAATGTGGAAAAATTAGACCGAAGAGTCGCGTAAATAAAGCCGGAGCTGCTACTTTAGAGGTAACAGGGAGAAAAGCAACGACTGGTATAGGAGAGTCAGAGTCGAAAAGAAGATTTCCGATCTTTCCGCTCATTCAGAACCGTGCATGAAATTCTTACTTCACACGGCTCTTGGTTCATAAGAGATTCACAACTGATATTGCTCCCGGAACCTTCCTCGTGTATGTCTCAAATCCATTCTTCCTTGAATAATTCATAATCATTCAATATGAGGACTAATTGTTAACTTCTCGAGGAATCCCTCATCATTTGGTTAGATTACCCACCAGCAGTTTCGTCTCGAATTCTTTCTCGCTTGTTTGTCCTTCTTCATTTCTCAACGGAATCCTTTCAACAACTCAAACTACTTGTTGAGTTGGTAGGCACACACGCTGGGCGGGAGAGGCAAATTGCAACTTTTTTCGTTCCTTGACATTGCTTCGTCGACTGTATTATACTAATTCTGGTTGGCATCCATGGCTGAGCGGTTAAAGCACCCAACTCATAATTGGCGAATTCACGGGTTCAACTCCTGTTGGATGCAACTAAAGGGGGGGAGATAATGGGAAAGAAAGATAACTTGAAAGTCTATTTGCAAAACAAGTGGATCTAGAGCTAGCGGCGGGTAAAGTCAAACTAATAGACTATACAGGAGTTACAGGGGGAGGAAGGAGAGGTAGTTGTAGTAAAATGGACGAAGCGAGGAGGATATTATGGAGAGGTTGAAAAACCAATTAATTACCGAAAAGTCTATTCGTTTGTTGCAACAAAACCAATATACTTTTCATGTAGACTCGAAGTTAACTAAAACCGAAATGAAAAATTGGATTGAGCAATTTTTTAATGTTAAAGTGGAGGGTATCAATAGTAGTCGAGTAAGAAGTAAGAAAAGAAAGAAATCGAATTCTACAAGTTCTACAAGTAAAAAAAAAATGATTGCTAGACTTCGAGCTAATTATCTCATCCCATTTTTTCTAAACTAATACTTGAGAGAAATTTGTTTCCCCATCAATTGAAATATTATGCATAAACATAGAAAGGAAGAATAAGTATGGCTATATGACTGTATGAGGCATATACTCCAGGCACCCGGAACCGGGCCATTCTGCAATTCGGGGAAACGACGGAATCCAAGCCCCACAAGCAGTTGACTTACCGTAGAGTATCTAGAAATGGTCGCAACAATACTGGAATCATCACCAGTAGACATAGGGGGGGCGGACACAAGCGTTTATATCGTAAAATTGATTTTCGGCGAGAAAAGTTGAATGTTCCTGGAAGAGTAGCCAGTATCGAATACGACCCCAATCGCAATGCTTTCATTTGCTTGATCAACTATACAGATGGTGATAAAAGATACATATTGCATCCACGGGGAATAGGGGTTGGGGATATCATAACATCTAGTCCCGACGCATCCGTTTCAGTCGGAAATGCCCTACCTCTGAGTGCGGGTTGAATACTTGATTCGCGTATTCCGGAATTAATCGATCGGGTTGTAAGCTGGGCCCATAAACCTGGCACTACTTCGAACTTATTTCAAATAATATGGAGTAAACCTGATTGGGGTAACCGAAATAGGGACAACAGCGCGTGCTAAACCAAAGTATGAAGCAACTAAATATACATCAATTTGCAAAGGTAAGATAATATGGAAAACAAATAAACAATCTCAAAGTTGTAGCGACAAATCAAGGGCGTCTTATGCGTGTGGCGGAGGCGCGGAAAGTACGAATTCAAGACATTCATTCGATTTGGCAGTCGGAGGCAAAATCGAAGCTACAGAATGACACAGGGAAGAGATGCGTAAAACTGAAATTACGTCAGTACCAAGGAGAAGAAAGAGGTTTCCTAAGTTATCCCGGACATTGACTAATGCTAACGCGAATCATCGAAGTCACCAACTCTGCTGCTAAATTCCCAAAAGATATTAAATTTTTAAGGGAAAGCCAGATGCGGGCAGAAATGCCAAGGATAAAATATAGATGGCCCGAGAATTACTCGTTTTTTGGTAGGCATCAATTTTATTGGTACTACCGAAACCCAGCAGCGGTGCCTCTCATATCCAGAAAGCTGTATGCTTCGAAAGAGGCTTGTACAGTTTGGGAAGGGGTCTTCCCCAGTCGCTTTTTTCCCTTGAAGGGGAATGGGAGGAGGGGGGGGTCTACCTCGACCAGAATACCTTTAGGTACCATTATACATAATATAGAATTGAAGTCTGGGAAAGGCGGGTAATTGGTTAGAGCTGCTGGCGCAGCAGCAAAAGTAGTTGCAAAAGAAGGTCAACTCGCTACGCTGAGACTACCTTCCAATGAAATTCGTTTAATATATCAAAGTTGCTTAGCAAGTATAGGACGGGTCGGGAACATCGATATCAACAATGAAGGCTTGGGGAAAGCTGGATCCAAGCGCTGGTTGGGGAGACGACCTAAAGTGAGAGGGTCAGCTACGAATCCTGTAGATCACCCACACGGGGGGGGGGAGGGCAGGACGTCGATCGGTAGGAAGAAGCCATCAACCCCTTGGGGGCATGTCGCGCTTGGAAGAAGAAGTCGGAGAGGTGGAAAATACAGCAACCCCCTCATACTTCGTCGACGTAAAGGTTTTTGATAAATGGAAATATTAAGCAGGGGGTTAATCGGCTATGGCACGTTCATCAAAAAAAGGTCCTTTTGTAGCTAATCATTTAATACGAGAAATTGAAAATCTTAATATCAGAAGGGAAAGAAAATTGGTTCTAACTTGGTCTCGCGCTTCTGCAGTCGTACCCATCACGATCGGTCACACCATTGCCGTTCATAATGGACGGGAACACCTACCTATTTATGTAACCGATCGCATGGTGGGTCACAAATTGGGAGAATTTGCACCCACTCGAAATTTTAGGGGACATGCAAAAAATGATAAAGGATCTCGTCGATGATTAGGAAATCATACTTCATGAAAAACAAGAGGAAATCAGAAATTGGGGCGCGAGCTCTGGGAAAAAATATCCGCGTGTCAGATATCAAAATACGACGGATTATTGATCAGATCCGGGGTTGTCCGTACGGAAAAGCACTTGTATTACCCGAATTTATGCCTTATAAAACGTGTTACCTAATATCGCAACTGATTCTTTCTGCAGCAGCAAATGCCAATATCAATTTCGGACTGAATAAATCCGATTTGTTCATTAGTGAGGCCTGAGTCGAGAATTCCACATATTTGAAAAGGTTCCGCCCCCGAGCCCAAGGCCGGGGTTACCCGATAAAAAAACCCATTTGTAAAGTAATCATTAAGTCAAACTCCAATTTTGTTGGAGAGGTAGAACGATGACTCCATATAAGATGCTTACCAATAGGGACGTGTCGATTCGTGAAGTTAGGTAAAACTACGGAAAAAATTCCTAAGTAGGAATTAATTTAATATTGAGTTGAGGAGAAATAGATACGGGGCGAAAGATTCATCCACTCGGTTTTCGACTCGGCGTAAATTAGAAGCATTACTCCCACTGGTTCGCACAGACAAAAGATTATCCAAAGTTTCTTGAAGGGGATAGACAAATACGTACCTCTGTCGAGAAGTATATTGCGAAACATGTGAAGGACACTACAAACTATGGCGGAGTTGGACATATTGAAATCCAACGGAAAACAGATCTCATTCGGGTTGATATACATACGGGATTTCCTGATTTACTTATTGAGGAACAAAGTTTGGGGATTAGTCAAATGAAGAGCGATATCGAAAACATTTTAGGGATCGAAAGTCGGAAGCTCCGAGTAATACTAAGTAGTGTCACCCAACCCTATGGGGAACCAAAAATATTGGCGGAGCATGTTGCCTCACAATTAAGAAATAGAGTTCCTTTTCGACGAACTATGAAAAAAGCTATCGAACTGGTTGGAAAAACTAGCGACAGGGGTATTAAGATACAAATAGCCGGACGACTCAACGGTAGTGAGATGGCTCGGGTTGAGTGGGCTAGGGAAGGTAGAGTCCCCCTCCAAACTATTAAAGCTCATGTAGGTTATTCTTACCACCCGGCTCAGACGATTTATGGGGTTTTAGGCATAAAGACCTGGACATTTCGAGGTACTGGGTGATTCCCACCCAATAAGAGAAGGGGAGAAAAACTATTGAATGAATTTTGACACAACCTGGTTTAGCTTTATCCCACTCTAGTTTCAATTTCCTCTTTTCGTTTCAAACTCCAAAAGATCTTTGCTACGCTTAGTGTGTGACTCGTTCAAGCAACATCTCTTTATCCATAAAGAAAAACTAATTGATAGGGTAATTGACCGCCTATTTTCGGGTACTTAACGAGTACTTAACAAGTGAATGCCGAAGATAAGGTGGGGTTATCTCATCGCAAATGAAATTTCTATCCATGAAAAATTTTTTTACGGGGAAGCTGGAACCAATACCAATTTATGATTATTTCGAGAAATAGAAATAAATAAATTTAATTATTTTTATTTATTTCTATTTGTCAAAATCGTATGGTTAACCACTCAACTCCCGAAAAGCTTCGTCACGTAGCACAATCTCCAAATTGACAATAATTGTCAATATCTGAAGTAGAGCTTTGAGTCAATTAGTGCTAGGAAAGTTGACTCGACGAAATTGAGGTGGAATGGGAAGCTCCGTCGCCGGGGGGGGAACCAAAACGTTTGTTGTAAGAGACTGGAACAACGAGGAGACTTCTGAATCTCATTCATTCAGTTAATTAATATCGAGATTTGGTAGATGGGATGGCGAAAGAAGCCCATGCTTCAGAAGCAGAAAATAAATTATATAAATTATAAGATCGAGCTTATTTTCGCCCGTGGATTTAGTACCAAGTAATATTTGAATTGCTACTTATAAATGGAATGAAAATCGGGGGGGGGGGGATAAAATAACGTAGTTAGTAAATTCGCGAAATATACAAATTGGTAGCAAATTTATGAGGAGCTGGCTGAGAGGAGACTTCCACGTCCAGTTCTGCATCAGAGATTGATAAATTCTGTCGACATCGACTGTAACCCCAGACGAACTAAATATCGTAAGCAACATAGAGGAAGATTGAAGGGAATATCTAGTCGTGGCAACACCATCTCCTTCGGAAAATTTGCTCTCCAGGCCCTCGAACCTGCTTGGATTACAGCTAGACAAATAGAGGCGGGAAGGAGGGCAATAACGCGCTATGCCCGTCGAGGCGGGAAGCTATGGATACGTATTTTTCCCGACAAACCCGTCACCGTGAGACCCGCAGAGACGCGTATGGGGTCGGGCAAAGGATCTCCGGAATACTGGGTATCCGCAATTAAACCAGGCCGAATAATTTATGAATTGAGTGGGGTATCGGAAGATGTAGCCAAGAAAGCTATGGCGATGGCTGCCCACAAGATGCCCGTGCATACTCGGGTGGTAGCTACTACGGAGTCGTGATACTTGCTAGAAACGGATAAATTGAAAAAAAAAAGCGAATGGTCTAAAAAAAAAAATAATGGTGATCACAGCGGCGGCAATGTCACGTCTGAAGCGTCACCCCGATTGTTGCCAAAGCAAATACACTTCACCCGTTGGGATAGATTAATTGCGATAACTTTAAATAAGTTATTCCCAAAATTTCTTTGGCTGAATATATCTCTTTTCACTCGGATATACTACAAATAAACCTATTACTTCTCTCGATTATCAAACGATTCAAACTCAAAGTTATTCAGATGTAGCAGACAACAGCGGAGCCCGCAAATCAATGTGTATTCGAGTATTAGGAACTGGCAACCGCAGATATGCAGGTACGGGTGACGTCGCGACAGCTGTAGTCAAAGAAGCAGTACCTAATATGTCTCTAAAAAGATCGGAAGTGGTTAGGGCGGTGGCAGCATGTACTCGTAAAGGGATAAAACGGTGTAACGGAATGATTGTTGAATTCGACGACAACGCGGCCATTGTTGTCAACCAGGAAGGAAATCCCAGGGGGACTAGAATCTTTGGTCCAGTAGCTAAGGAATTGAGAGATTACAATTTTACCAGAGTAGTCTCTTTAGCCCCCGAGGTGTTGTAAAAATAAATGATTACAATAATTTAGGATAATCAGTTTGACAAATTTTTGAACCAAAATTTTCTATGGAAAAAACTTGGTTCAAAATTTGTCAAATGTATCTAAACTAGATATCCCAAATACACGAAATTAAATTAGAGTAGACAGAAGAAGAAAGAAGAGGTTAGGAATCATTCTGGTATTGATAACTACAAAAACTACTGATTGATATTTCATGAATAACGACGCCATCTCCGCCGCACTTACTGCAATAAGAAATGGAAACACAAGAAGAAGAGCTACGATCAGGATACCTGCCACTAAAGTGATTGGACGCATCGTACAAATTTTGGCAGAAGAAGGTTTCATAAAAGATGCTGTAAAGCGCAAGGATAATGGGAAAGAGTTTCCGGATGTGAGCCTGAGATATCTTGGTAAGAAGAAAGACCCCTACATTGCAGTTATCAAACGGATTAGCAAGCCTGGATTGAGAGTTTATTCCGATCGTCGGCAAATTCCTAAAATATTGGGCGGTATGGGAATTGCAACTTCATCGCCATCTCATGGACTTGTTACAGATCGAGAGGCTCGACACAGAAAAATCGGGGGGGAAATTTTACGTCACATTTGGTAATTTGGAAACTTCTCTTCAACCGAAAATCAGTTGTTTCCAAAATGACTACGTTTCAAATAAGCTACTAGCAATATCAACTGAGTTAGCAACTTCTTCAAGGAAATCTATGAATTACGGGGGGGAGTTAGTTCGAATGATGAAAAAGCAGAATCCTATTGACATAGAGGGTACAGTTACGGAATCGCTTCCCAATGCCACGTTTTGAGCGTGTCTGGATAATGGATGCCAAGTCTTGACTCACATATCGGGAAAGATCTGACGGAATTATATAAGAATATTACCAGGAGATAGGGTAAGAGCCGAATTGAGTCCTTATGATCTTACCAAAGGGTGTACCATTTATCGACTTCGAAGTAAACAGACAAATAACAATCAGTAGATTTTGCTGTTGGTGCGGTCATCTACTTTTTGAAATTTTTGTTTCAATTTGATAAAAAGGGAGGACGCACCTCAAATCTATTAATAGATTTATCTAACTAATTTAAGGTTGTAGCTACGAAAATTCGTGCCTCCATTCGTAAAATATGTGAAAAGTGTCGATTGATTCGTAGACGTGGACGAATCATGGTAATTTGTTGCAATCCGAAGCATAAGCAGAGGCAGGGGTAGTCAAAATATTTAGACATAGAACCAATTAGCAATTAATAACAGTCTTCAAATATGAATAATCAATCAACTATGTCAGCTAATTCGAAAAAAATTCGTTCACGAAAGGTAAAGCGCGGAGTACAGAAGGGGGTTATTCATATCCAAGCAAGTTTCAATAATACCATTATTACTGTCACGGACGTTCGGGGATAGGTAGCTCCTCGGTGTTCGGCTGGTGCCTGCGGATTCAGGGGTACACGCAAGGGTACACCATTTGCTGCCCAAGCAGCGGCGGAAAAGGCTATCCGTGCTTCAATGGATCGGGGTATGAGGCAGGCAGAAATTACGATGAGTGGACCCGGTCCGGGAAGAGACACCGCCTTGCGGGCCATTCGCCGAAGCGGCGTAATCCTCAGTTTTGTACGTGATGTGACCCCCATGCCGTATAATGGGTGTCGACCCCCCCGAAAAAGACGTGTCTAACTAGTAGTTCTGCAGAAACTAAAGGGGGATTCCTTCATGCTTACGTGCGAAACATCAATCTCTACCCAGGCAATTCAATGGAAATGTGTTGAATCTAAGACAGAACATAAGCGTCTTCACTATGGTCGTTTTGTCGTATCTCCCTTCAAGAGGGGCCAAGTTAGTACTGTGGGAATTGCCACGCGTAAAGCCTCATTGGAAGAAGTTCAGGGGACGAGCATAACATGTGCAAGGTTTCACGAAGTTGTGCACGAGTATTCTACAATGAGGGGTATTAAAGAGACAATACATGATGTTTTAGTTAATCTAAAGGAAATTGCACCTAAGGGCGACTCCAATGATGTTAAAGAAGCAGTTTCATCTGTAACTGGTCCCAAAGAAGTAATCGCGGGTGATACATCGTTACCGCCCTCTATCAAAGCGATTGACGATTTGCAATATATAGTTACTATCACCCAACCAATATCTGTAAATATTGAATCAAAAATTGAAAAAGATTGTGGATACCGCATAGGAAAATCAAATGGATGTAAAGATGGAGAATTTCCCGTTGATGCTGTATCTATGCCTGTCAGAAACGTAAATTATAGCGTACATTTATTTGGAAGTGGTAAAGCGACGCGAGAGACATCATTCATTGAAATATGGACTAATGGTAGTCCGACCCCAGACGAGGCAATAACCCAAGCCTCTAAAAAATTAATAGACTTATCAAGTCCTTTTTTGCACGTGAAACCCGAAGACATCTCCTACTCGGGAGATAGTGAAAGTTCCTCCGCTTCGGCGGGGTCATCGTCACAAGTTTATGACGTAAATGAACTGGCAAAAAAGCTATTCACAAATATGTTTATTGACCAACTAGAATTACCTGCCAGAGCCTTTAATTGTCTGAAAAAAGCCGAAATACACACAATTGCTGATTTGCCTAATTATAGCCGAGAAGATTCATCAAAAATAAAAAGTTTCGGACAAAAATCTGTAGATCAAGTGTCAAAAGCTCTGTGGGAGCATTTCGCCATGGAATTGCCCAAAAATTAGTTGTATATCAATTAGTAGGGGCAGGCAGCAAAATTCAAATTATCTCATTTTTGAGACAAACGATCTTGTCTCTTGCATGTTAAACTTTTGTCGTGTATTACACTTCTCTTCCGAAAGGTTTTGGAAAGGAAATATGAGTTAACCAAAACTCAAAAATGAAAAATTGATTTCTCATTATTTCTGCGTAAATAGGTAGAAGTCGATTATCCAACGAACTCAATATTTTTAATGAAAGAAATAAATAAGTCTAGGGAAGTCTTGTCCCGGCCCGGGGGCTGGCGATTGTTCCCTAGACTAAATCTGACTATCTTTCAGGTTAATAAGAGATAGAAAAATACTAGAAAAGCCCCGAAGTTGAAGATCCGTCTATGGGTAAAGTTGCTCCAATACCTGACCAAATAGCGACCGCGGTGCCAATTGCAAGGACTGTTGTGGCTACTGGGCGCCGAAACGGATTCTGAAATTTATTGACATTTTCGGGGAAAGGGACGGTTAGCAAACCTGCGGGTACTGACGCCATTGAAAGAACACCTAATAGTTTATTGGGCACTGTCCGAAGTATTTGAAATACGGGAAAAAAATACCACTCAGGTAATATCTCTAAAGGAGTTGCAAACGGATTTGCTGGTTCACCAATCATTGATGGTTCTGAAACGGCCAAACCCACGGCACATGCGATAGTTCCTAATATTACTACAGGAGATATATATAAAAGATCATTGGGCCAAGCGGGTTCCCCGTAGTAATTATGTCCCATACCTTTAGCTAATTTTGCTCTCAAAACGGGATCGTTCAGGTCAGGTTTTTTTGTTATTGGGGTGGACTCCTCACTCCCCCACAAGAATCGAACATGAGAATTTTTCCTCATACGGCTCAAGCAGATGCAGAATTATATTATCCCGCAACGGTTAGGAAATGGAGAAAGGGGGGACGCGGAGAAAAAAAAATTGTTTTGCAACATGGCTTCTTATCCGAATCAGCTCAGTAATGAAATAGGGCTTCTCGGATTATCTCGTAATCCCATACACACGTGTCATATCGTTGCGAGTTTATACAAGGCCAGATACTTACGAGCTACGGTATAGGATCTCAACTTGTTACAACTTTGGCTATATATATCTTTAGATCGTTTTGTTACCCCAACGGCTACTCCTGCAAACAATTAGCTTTTGATGCAAAAGAAATGTATGCATCGTCTTAAAAACCGTATGTTTAATAGCTTCACACAATCCCAATTCAATATATAGGGTTTCACGAGGCCTTTCAAAATTTTTGGGTCGATCATGGCAAAAATTCTCCAAACAACTTTAGTCTCAGTTCGAAAATTATGTTTTTATATCCAGGTTTCGAATCTTAGTCCCAAAGAAAGGTCGGAAAAGAGACACACCTTGTGGTTGCGGCAGTATCCAACTAGACGTCTGCGTAGCCTACACGTCTTGTGACAAGTCACACACTCCCGTAATCCAAATTTTTTCCTTCGACGCCTCGATTATTTTGTCCCAATAGTCTGAGACGATAATTAAATCCGCTAGATTACTTATCATTTGACTTAGTAATAAGTATCGGCAGCAACGGAACAAACTCTCAAGGAACTGTGGATTGAAATCCCCCGCTGAATATAGCGAAAGGGATTTTTCATCTCTCATTTGTGACTAAATTATAAAGGACCCGGAATGCCTTGTTTACGAATCATTGGGAAATGCATCGGCGTAAAAACAGCAGTAAGAAGCGGCAAGACAAAAGTGTGTAAACTGTAAAAACGGGTTAACGTTGATTGGCCAACACTAGCACTTCCTCGTAATGACTCTACTAATGAAGATCCTACTAGGGGAATAGCTTCGGGTACGCCGGTTACAATTTTGACGGCCCAGTAACCAATCTGATCCCAGGGTAAAGAATATCCAGTTACACCGAAAGAGACGGTTGATACAGCTAGAATCACCCCAGTAACCCAAGTCAATTCGCGAGGTTTTTTGAATCCACCTGTGAGATAAACACAAAATACATGCAAAGTCGTCATTAATACCATCATACTTGCTGACCACCGATGAACAGACCGAATAAGCCAACCAAAATTAACTTCAGTCATTATATATTGAACTGAGGAGAAAGCTTCTGTGACAGTCGGGCGATAGTAAAAAGTCATAGCAAAACCGGTGGCTACTTGAACCAAAAAACGAGTCGGCGTGATTCCCCCCAAGCAATGAAATATGTTCACATGTGGAGGGACGTATTTGCTAGTAATATCGTCAGCAATTGCCTGAATTTCTAGGCGCTCTTCGAACCAATCATATACTTTAGTGAGATAGGTAAGCTTTTTTAACTCCCTCTTCATAAACTGTACATGAGACTTTTTCCTCATACAGCTTAAGCAAAGCTGCTTGAGCATCGCCCATTCCATTAGTAGTTGAGCCACTCGGGTGAAGAGGTAGGAAAAGACGGCAGACCCCCGACATTTTTTACCAATCAATGGGGGAAGAAGCGACTCGGCCTCGGAAAACTCGAAACTATAATTTACTTCGATCTCACGTTAGCTTCTATTTCTTAATTGAAACCTTAGCAATAGCGTCTTGAGAAATCTTTCAATCTTATCGATGTACCCCTCCCCCAATAAAGGAAAAATCCAATCCCCAATAAAGGAAAAACTCAATGAAGAAGAGAGAGAAGGGGTGGATGGGAGGGGGGGGTAGATAAATGAATAGAGGTTACTTCGTTCTGATCTGATTTGTTTCGACACCTACAGAACCTTAGATTTTCACTATATTTCAAATTTTTTTTCTGGGTAGGAAGACTCGATGGGCGGCAACTCCTCCATCACCCCGAATCGAAATTCACATGGGTCTTTTTTATCTACCTACATACTCTGGTGAACAACCACAACTCAAAAACATTTTGTTAGTAATTTTTTGATACAGTGCCGAGTCGGCAGTATCAAATAACAACTTAATCACGAAATTTCAATGGTAAATTGATGCAAATTAATCATAGTTTGAGCTTTGTACCAAATATGAAATTCTCGCGTTTCGGGTGCTAATAACTCGACCGCTACCTGGCGAGATAGCAATAATCTAATATAATAAAATCTATTGAAAGAAAAGACTGTTTATTTGTTGAACCAGATTAGTTGCGACGAATCACACACCCATATTATTGTCTTCTAAAAACATTTAAAGTTCGCGCGATTTAACTCCCGTTCTGATTTATGATAAGGTATCCGTTTCTGAACTCCCAGCTATTGCTGTTACATTAGCGGGGTTCAGGACTTTTCTACCAACTAATTGGAATACCATCCAATAAAACGGATGAGTTATAAATTTCCAAAATAGTAACTAAGAATACTGCAAATAAAGCCATGAAAAATCCCATCAAGGGGGTAGTCCCCCAACCGGGGGCAACCTTTCCATACTCCGAGTTAAGCGGCTTTAGAACCATTCCCAATAAGCTTATTCTGGGTTTACCTCTAGGGGTGTCACCAACAACTTTTGTAGCCATAGAACCTGTTCGATTGATTGAAATTTGTTGACTTTGTATATTACTATAGCAAGTAAAGTAGGCACTAATATTTTTTTTGGATTACATGGCAACGGAAACCGCAACCTCGGTCACTATCTCTATATCCCGTTCACTCGTTAGCCTCACCGGTTACGCCTTGTATACCGCTTCCGGTCAACCCGCCAAAGAGCTCAGAGACCCTTTCGAGGAACATGAAGATTAGTTGGACTGATAGACCTTCCTTCGCAAAATTAGAAAGGAAGGTCTCTAATCAACTTAAATTACCTTATATTTGTGATTTCGCTGATATAACAAAATCTGTTTTTCTGGTAAAATTGAAATCGGGGAAAGCTCTCTATTTACCCTTGCTGGGTACTTTTGGGGGCTCCCGGAAGAAGATGGCGAAAAATATTATACCTAAAGTTGCTACCAACAAAAATGTGTAAACCAGTGCTTCCATGGATTCAACCGTAATAGTGGTATTTCGTAAATATCTTTCATACTAATTGCGGTGGGGGAGATTTCTAGTTCCTCCAAGTTTTTTTGCTTAACTTCGAAGTATTAAAAACTATTGAATTCAATCAATTTATTAAATTATTAAACTTTGACAAAACAATTATTTATTATTTTAGAATTCAGTCAATTTTTGTAGCTAACCTGGTAAGGATAGGAATTCAATAGGATAAATAAGAGAAAACTTTTTGAACAGCTTGTCTTTTGGTACTTGGATCCCCCAACTTCTGAAATGTCCCGAATTCAACTTGGGCGTCCAAGTCGGGATCGATACCAGCAAAAACGTCTCTGAATAAGGTTCTTGCACCATGCCAAATGTGACCGAAGAAGAAAATGAGAGCAAATGTGCCGTGGCCGAAAGTGAACCAACCCCGTGGGCTACTTCTAAAAACACCATCGGATTTTAAAGTGGCGCGATCAAACTCGAAGATCTCACCTAATTGGGCGCGCCTGGCGTATTTCTTCACCGTGGCGGGATCACTGAAACTAGCACCATCTAGTTCACCACCGAAGAATTCTACGGTTACACCGACTTGCTCGACGCTGTATTTAGATTCTGCTCGTCTAAATGGTACATCAGCTCTCACGACACCCTCGCTATCTACCAAGACTACGGGAAATGTTTCGAAAAAAGTTGGCATACGGCGTACAAAGAGTTCGTGGCCTTCCCTATCTTTGAAAACGGCATGGCCTAACCAGCCAACGGCTATCCCGTCGCCGTTGTCCATTGCACCTGCTCTAAACAATCCGCCTTTGGCGGGGTTATTACCGATGTAGTCATAAAAAGCTAATTTTTCCGGAATCTTCGACCAAGCTTGGGATAGGCTTAGATTTTCGACTTCACCTGATCGTATTCGTTTCTCTATTTCTTGTTGAAAATACCCCTGATCCCACTGGTAGCGGGTGGGGCCAAACAATTCGATCGGGGTAGCAGCAGAGCCATACCACATGGTTCCGGAAACGACAAAAGCGGCAAAAAATACGGCAGCAATACTGCTAGACGACACGGTTTCGACATTTCCCATACGTAGAGCTTTGTATAACCGTTGGGGGGGGCGAACACTTAGGTGAAACAAACCTGCTGGTATACCTAAAACTCCTGCTGCTACGTGATGCGAAGCTATTCCGCCTGGCACAAATGGATCAAAACCCTCGGCCCCCCAAGCTGGATCTATGGGTTCTACCTTTCCGGTTAACCCGTAAGGGTCTGATATCCAAATACCGGGGCCAAACAAGCCTGTTACGTGAAATGCTCCAAACGCGAAACAAAGTACTCCCGAAAGAAATAGGTGGATTCCAAATATTTTTGGTAAATCCAGCGATGGTTTTCCCGTGCGATCGTCGCGAAATAGATCCAGGTCCCAGTACACCCAGTGCCAGATAGCGGCTAGAAACAACAAACCAGATAGTATGATATGAGCTGCGGCTACTCCTTCGTAACTCCAGATACCCGCGTCAGTTGCGGTATCTCCGGTGATGCTCCAACCTCCCCACGACTTCGTTATTCCAATGCGAGTCATAAATGGAATGACGAACATACCCTGCCTCCACATGGGATCAAGAACGGGATCCGATGGGTCGAAAACAGCTAGTTCATATGAAGCCATTGAACCCGCCCAGCCAGAGACCAAAGCAGTATGCATCAGATGCACGGAAATAAGACGGCCGGGATCGTTTAATACGACGGTATGGACGCGATACCAAGGCAAACCCGTGAGAAACCCCTTTCTTGGATATTGGAGATGAGTGACTACTACGTAACTTTCTTGCAATATAGGCTTGCGTCATAAGTTATAAGGAGACGAGATAAAAGCTGTTGTATGAAATATACAAATCAATATCTTGGTTCGTTATTAGATTAGAGGCATTCCTTCTTCCCTGCCTTGTCTCACCTATCTGTTTGGTTTGCACGAAACACTACACGTGGTAATTCGAAGTAAGCCAGTAACTTTTCTTTCAAGAACAGATGAAGGCATAGATATCTTAGCATTTACGTGCTTTATATAACAATGTAGAGATTGGTCCCATCAGAGTCTGTTAATATATGCAAAAAGATATGATTTATTTAACCCGCGTTGTCTTGATCAAGCGTGTTATAATATGATGGAAGCTCCTATTCAGTTTGGCTTCTACGTCCCCAATTTGGAGGTCGATATCTTCCAGTAGTTTTTTTATGCCAATTGGTGTTCCAAAGGTGCCTTTTCGTCTTCCTGGGGAAGAGGATGCGGCTTGGGTTGACGTATAGTGCGACTCGTCAGGTGCGTCGAGCCGGATGGAACCTGTTTCCGTCATTTCTTATCCGATTGATTTGTCTCTATCTCGCTTGGAATTGACTAATAATCTATCAGTAGTCAAATGCGTGAGGAAATTCTGTCAATAGGTTTAGTAGTCGTTAGAATCCACGGCTAGTTAGAATAAACAGATTGCTTGGGCTCCGGTCACTCAGTCCCAGATATTGATCGTAGCCGGAATGACTACGAAATAGAAACCAGAACAGCAAAAAAAAAAAATTAAATAGATTTTTATCTTGAATATGTTCCAAAAAATGTGGAAGTAAATACAGGGGAAGTGAAACTATTTGTTCCGTATGTGCAAATAGCGGTCGGAACCCCACAACCTCCGGGGTAGAAGATGAACCTAAAGACTCTTCACATAAAAAGGACTCAATCGCGAACGGAAATGAACTGGTGCAAGAGGGAGAAGTTAACAAACTGGGATGGATTCACCGATCGCCAGGTACGAAGTGGTTCAGAATGTGCGAAAGCTGGGCCAGACAAACTTGAACCGAAAAAGCTAATGCGAGTAGGATTTTTCTAAAAGAAAAAAAAAATAGAGAAGAAGAAGGAATAATTCTTCCTGATATTCATTTCACGTAAAAGCTACCAGAGCCGTATGTCTCTAACGACACCTATACGGTTCTAAAGGGGGGGGGCGACAGAGTGGGAATCGCGAAAACCTATCCCAATCAACCGGCTTTATCGAGAGAGACTTCTTTTTCTAGGTCAACAAGTCGATGACGAAATTGCCAATCAACTTATCGGTATCATGATGTATCTAAATGGGGAAGATCAAGCCAAGGACATGTACTTGTATGTAAATTCACCCGGTGGGGCAGTATTAGCCGGAATATCTGCTTACGACGCGATGCAATTTGTCGTACCAGATGTACATACCATTTGCATGGGACTAGCTGCTTCAATGGGATCCTCCATTTCGGCTGGAGGGGAAATTACCAGACGTATAGCACTACCTCACGCTTGGCGCCAATGATTTGTACGGATTAGAACTCTGCCTCCGCCTAGTTTGGGGTAACAATAGCATGGCAACTTTTACTTGGCGACTCCCCCTATACACACCCAACTACGAAATAGTGAAATGCCGAGGAGGTAAATTGATTCAAAATAAATTTTTTGACTTGTAGCGAATTCATTCTGGATCAAAATCGATATATCTTAGCGTCATAAATTTGAGAAAGTATCGAATCTACATAATTTATTAAACTTCAACTTTTTCTAAAGTTGAGTAATGCCGATTCTGTTATCCATCGGGAGTATATGTAGCAAACTTTGGGATTGCTGTCGCGTCACGCGATACGGCGACGGAACCATCATAATACGTCTGAGAGAAAGGATGGTGGGATCTCGTAATACTCTTCTCATAGTATTGCAAGAAGAAGGAGTTGACAGCAAAGCAAAACTTTCTTTTGAGACAAAAATTTAAGGTTTAATTACTAGTTTGAGCAGACTTTGTCGACTCACCGGAGGTATAGCCGTATGCAAGACAATTTGCTTGTACGGTTGAACCTAATACTAATAGGAGTCACCTAATTAGGGTAATGATTCATCAACCCGCTAGTTCGTATTATGACGGACAAGCAGGGGAATGTGTTATGGAAGCAGAAGAAGCATCAAAACTACGCGATTGCATAACTAAAGTCTATGCCCAAAGAACTGGTAAACCCCTATGGATAATTTCCGAAGATATGGAAAGAGACGTTTTTCCGTCAGCAGAAGAAGCTCAGGATTATGGCGTTGCGGACCCGGTAGCGCTGGAAAATGCGTCAGCTTGAAGATTCGGTAAGTAGGAAGTAACTTAGATTTGCAGGAAAGAGGCAATTTTCTCTGATTCAATTTTTTTTTTCGTAATTTCACGTTTATTTGTCTAGCCAGTTACTATTCCACCCACCCGAAAAAGCAAATATTCAAATTTTATTTTCTCACTTCAAATAAAAAAAAAAATTCTAAAAATTGGTTGCTAGATATTTAGATGTAGCAAGTTTCTCTAAATGGTTGATAATATTTTGAACCGAATAAATTTTATGCGTCTTTGAACGTGCCAACAAATCAGCAACTAATTAGGAAAGCCAGACAACGGTTGGGGATTGGAACAAAATCCCCCGCTCTTCGGGGATGCCCCCAACGGAGAGGAGTGTGTACTAGGGTGTATGTGTGACCCGTTCGGATCGGAAACCTAATACATTAGGGGGTTGACATCGTGAGATAATCCCTCAAATGAAATGAGGGTAAATCCATAATCCATCTGTTTCGGTGAGAAATAGAAATTCGTGGCTAAAATCGGTGCAAATCCGATCATTTTGATTTGGGACGATAAAAACCAATCGGTGATAATAAAATTGAATTATTAAGCGAAGTCAAGCGAGTGATATAAACTTCTATATCTATTTTGCCAATCCCATTGTGGCGGCAATAACCACGGGTCAGCTGTTCTGCCAATCTCCAGCCTAAAATACCGTTACTATACATATGATTTCTTCCAAAACAAATAAGAAATAAAAAATGGAAGCGAGAAAGCCCAGCTTAACGGGCTGAGTTAAATATTGGGGATCATGCGACCCGCCGACAGCAATTTTCTTTTCCTTATCTCCGGAAAAACCTAAACTCCGGTATATAGGAGGGACCCGGTTGCCACAAGAAATTGACCACGGAAACATCGGAATCCGTGGTATCCCCGGTACAACGTGCCGCTTATTGACAGGTAAATAATTGGAGGTGAGGTATCTAACCTGTACCGGAGTATTTACGGAAGGGAAAATCGGAGTAGCAAAAGCCGCCGGAATCTCTATTTATCACATCAGATAGGGAAAGCAGAAATTCGTCACAGCCGATAAATTTCATGAAAAATTATGAAGCAGCTACCTAACGACCTTCCAAAAATTGAAAAGCGCGGCATGTCACCGCACGTAGTGTAATTAAGATATAAATCTATCTTCGAGATCTTCATCTCTTCGGGGGGGGGGGGGGGTACATTTCGGTATGACACAGCATATCTAGTTTTATAAATTGACATCTCCAAATAAGAAATATTGAAACGCAATTATTTGAGGGAATGGCAGAGCCCAGGAATAAATGGATTTCTCAGACGAAAATATAATTTTCTGTGAGGCTATATACATATAATGACCAGAGTAAAACGAGGATCCATAGCTCGGAGATATCGCAAAAGCATTCTTGATTTTGCATCTGGGTTCCGGGGAGCTCATTCGAGATTATTTAGAGCAGCGAACCAGCAAGAAAAAAGGGCATTAGCTTGCGCTTATGTAGATAGAAGCAACCGGAAGAGAAAATTCCGTCGTCTGTGGATCGCTCGGATTAATGCAGCAGCGCGGAAAAACGGAGTTACGTACAGTTCGATGATTCACAATTTGTTTGAGAATCAAGTTTTTTTGAATCGCAAGACACTCGCGCAAGTAGCTATTCCAGATGCTTACTGTTCCTCCCGGCTCGTACGAACAACTAATGGTGAGAGAGATTGACATGCGGCGGTAAGCCTCTCCGGATTAAACGGAGAGGCTAGAAATAAGATAAAGAACGAGTTAACTCGCAGATCTATCGCGGGAAAGAGAGAAAGAAGAAAAGATAAACGGAAGGACACATTATCTTATAGACATCAGTTTGATTCAACTTCACTATATTAAAACATTAAATCCCATTTCTTCTTTGCAGGGTATTTCTAGTTGTCAAATTGAAAAATCCCTCAGAATTCAATTTCATAGAATTCTTTAATTTTCGTTATTTGAAAAGGGTAGCAAAGCCAAAATACGGGCTCTCTTTATAGAGGTAGCTACCAAACGTTGCTGTTTGGAGGTTAATCTATTCATCCGTCTCGATAGGATTCTTCCCTGCTCACTAACGAATCGACGAAGTAAACTCGTATCTTTGTAATCAATAGTTTCATCAGAACGGATAGACGGGGAACGTCTACGGAGAGATCGTTTAAATTTATTCGTGATATTTTTTTGTGACTACCAATACACATTCCAATAAACATTAATATTGATTACTTACAAATTAATCAAAAATATACTTCATTTCTTTAGTTCTTTATGGTGAGTATGTTTGTGGCAACAGACACGAAATTTCTTCGATTCCAACCGAGTAGGTGTGTTACGGCGATTCTTACGTGTGGTGTATCGAGAAATACCCGTGGATTTGCCGCCAGCCTCTTTGCTAGTACAGATTGTACATGCTAAAGCAATGGTCACCCTCACATCTTTACTTTTTGTCATAAAATCAATTATATCGTAATAAGATAAGTTTTTCTTTTTGAGGGAGAGGGTCGCAAGTAGGTCCAAATGTATTTGAATATTTGAACGGACTACTTGCGAAGTTTTGGCAATAATAAAGTTGAAGTTTTAGCTACCCCCACCCATAACTCGGTTATGCGTTACCCCTTTCGTAATACGTAAAGTTACTCGACTTTTTTGCCTCATTTGATCCCATTAGTTCTTCGAATTAGAAAAAAGGAAGTAGTAAAGCGTCTGGGAAGAACCGATTAATTTCTATTAAGGAACCAGCCAACAAACCGAACCATATTGCAGCTACGACGGGGGCCGTGGAAAGATATATCTTCACATGTTGCATTAAAAGTCCTCCTTCGTTTCAGGATCTTGTTCCTCTATCTCCTAATCTTTATTACTTCTCCACTTTTTTTATCTTATAAAAAAAAAACAATTATTTACAACTTAGAAATCAATTTTTTCAAAAGGAAAAACTGATAAACCCGGAGTACTCGATATTGGCGGTACTAATAACCGCGACATCGATGATAAATAAGAAGGAGAAGGAGTAAGAATTGAACGGCGTGTCAGGGGACAGCTATCTATTAAGAAATGAATTTTATCTTTACCAGTAGCCGGTATCTATAGCTATCAGTTATAATAAATTCAATAATAGAATATTGAATCGATGATACGAGTTATCGATATTAATAGGGATGTGACGCAGCTCGGTAGCGTGTTTGTTTTGGGTACAAAATGTCGCAGGTTCAAATCCCGTCATCCCTATTTCTGATCCACGCGCCAAGCTTCGGGGGTAGGACTTCTCGTCTCAACAAATTGATTTCTGTCTCTCTTCTTCTTTTCTTACGAAATAACAAAAGATTTCTAACTTTTGCTTCCTCCTCACTCCGCGAGGAAGGAAGCTGCCCCATTTTTATATACTTTTGAATATGGGAATAACTACGAAAGAGAAGGCGCCTTTAGTTCAGTCCGGTAGAACGCGGGTCTCCAAAACCCGATGTCGTAGGTTCGAATCCTACAGGGCGTGCTTACTACCGTTTACCCAAGGATTATTTAATACAAATAATACGTGTCAAATACAAAATACCTAGAAACCGGAGACGACAAATGTGTCGTCGAAGAAGCAGCCCCCCCCCCGTCTGTTTCTTGGATAAATCAATAAATATTTTCAGACAAATCCTAGAAATAATTAGATAGAAAAAATAATTTTCAGATGAATCATTTTCCATCTTTTTTCTAAACCAACATCTTGTTTAAGATGAAGATGTCACAATTATTCAATTCTATCGAATATCTAATTGATCGCCGCGTCGATATTGTGGGTATGCAGTTACAAATAATCCAGCTAGGGTTATTGGAATCGAACCCGACACAATTCCCGATAGTGATGCTTCAACCATTCTAGTTTATAAATACCTGATTTAAATACTTACCAAAGTTGATTTATGCATCAACCGAATAGTATTTGGTAAGTACGACGAATTAGTAGGTGACGGTGGAACCCCCTTTCCTGTATTTTCACCCCTCCATCTAGGTTCCATATGATAATACTAAATCACAGAATCTGAATCTTGTTCAATCCAACAAATAAAGCTAAAGTCAAAGTTAATACAGACGTTAGGAAGGCGAAGTAGCTTAATAGGGTGGGCATAAATTTGAATACCAAATTATCTGGCAGATGGGTTAGTATACGATTTCTTCGAGTAGTTTATCACCCGAAATTACGGAATGAAAGTTGTTTACTCAAATTTGCTAAGTCGGGATTAATTAGTAAGTTTTATTAGGTGATCTAAATTTATTGATTTAGTTTATTCGGTACAATTATGTCTCATTTATTTAATCTATGAGGTAGGCAACTACGTAGTACCTCTAAACCGTCAATTAATCGCTTAAGAATTGCTAAATTAAGTCTTTGGTAACTACCTCCAATCCCTCTGGAGTGGGTATCCCCTCGGCCTAGGGCTAATATGCGTAGGCCTAGTTGAAGTCATTAGTTGTATGGACACGCCGAGAGACGAAGGCAAGCTGGAAATGGAACAATGGGAGAGGTAAGACCCCTGCGCCTACGAACCATCGTATGGTTCCGAAGCCGAGGCCGGTCAAGACTTTCTAGTCAGTTTGATCTAGGTATAGGTAACCACTACCGGAAATTTCAAAAGTATCGAACACCTCACTTGTGAGGAACGAGTAACCTTGCCGCCACAAAGGTGGGCTAGCTATACTGAACCAGTATATTTCGGATATACCTTGGGTATATAGGTGACATCCTAATTTGGTTCAGGTCCCGTTCGAAAAGGTTTACTGGTAAATTTCACATCTTCTACCTCCTTTTCTTATTCGGGAAGCAATCCCTTTTAGTATTACAAGATAGATATAGATACGGAGCTGAACATGTCTGGGAATACAGGAGAACGCCCCTTCGCTGACATCATTACTAGTATTCGATACTGGGTCATCCACAGCATTACTATACCCTCCCCGTTTATTGCAGGCTGGCTGTCTGTCAGTACAGGTTTAGCTTACGATGTTTTTGGAAGCCCCCGCCCAAACGAATATTTCTCAGAGAGCCGACAGGAAGTTCCCTTAGTTACTGGCCGTTTCGATTCGCTGGAACAGGTCGACGCATTCACCAAATTCTTCTAGGAGAAACCAATACCAATGGCTTTAGATAAAACGTATCCAATTTTCACTGTTAGATGGTTAGCCGTTCACGGCTTAGCTGTACCGACAGTTTTCTTCTTGGGGTCCATATCAGCTATGCAATTCATTCAAAGATAGTTTTCAGTGAGCTCCGAATCTACGACACAACCGAATCCAAATAAACAGAGTGTAGAATCGAATCGTACAAGCCTTTACCGGGGATTATTACTGATTTTCGTACTTGCCGTTCCATTTTCTAATTACTTTTTCAATTAGAAATTAAAAAGAATTGTCCGAAAACGATCGAGATCCTAATTATTTGTGACTGTTCATGTCTCGAGTCGGGACCAGATGATAAAACCGAGGAAGTAGAGGGTAAGGAGGTGGCGCGGATGGCAAATACCACTGGAAGGATTCCCCTGTGGTTGGTGGGTACTGTAGCCGGTACACTTGTGATAGGTTCGTTAGGCGTATTCCCTTACGGAGCTTACTCGGGGTTGGGGTCGTCTCCTCGATAATGACTACCAATTGATATATAAAATTGATATATAAAATTTTGCCGAATTTCGAAAGCAAATTATCCATTTTTTCTTCTCCTTTTACTTGAAAAAGGAGGAGAAAAAAGCAGTTGAATTCAATATATCTCTATTTAGTTAGCTAGAGGCTAGCTCTACGATGCATTTTTCAGGTAGATGGGTCGATCGATTCTTTAGACAGAAAAAAATCGATCGAGACTGACTGTGATAATTAGAACGAACAATTATTTATACACCTTTTGTAATCATATAATTTTAAATGTAAAAAAGAGGTGTTTCAGCCTGGGGGGGAAACTAGTTGAACATAATCGGATCAATCAGTAAGCTTTCGAGTACAATTTTTAGTTTGTCAAACTATAAAGTGGATTTGTTTTCTCTTCCATCTCCACCTATTTTTTCCCCTTCCTCACTCGACATTGCATCTTCTGTGCCCCAGTTTAGACTTGACGGAGTCAAACCGGGAGACTGGGCGATAAATAAGTAAACTGATTGCATCGAAGAAGACATGTGGATAATGTTGGTGGTGTCAACGGCGTCGACACCACCAACATTATCCAAGTTGACGCAATCAACGCTATCTTTGCGGCTACCAAACTATTGACTAGGAAAAAGAACAGACAAGTGAAGTTTTTTTTCCACACGCCACTATCAATGGGATTATCTAGCCACGAGAGGGATAACCAGAAGAAGGGGTAGGCAATCAGAAATTCATTTCTGCCAACTGCACCTTTTCAAACTGTTTTTTCTTAAGCACGAGAAAAATCTGTGCTAAGACAACCGATGCAAAAAAAGCTATAAGACCTCGAATACGCAGCGGATCCTGGAGTACGATTTCGACTTCCCCCTGACCGAATCCCCCAACATTGGGGTTATTAGTCAATGGCTGATCGGACTTAACGAACTCACCTTCTGAAACAATGAGTTCGAGACCGGGAGGGACAGTATCCGTTGCTTCACGATTCCCAGATGACTCTTCAATAGTGATTTCATATCCACCCCTTCCCTCTTTACGAACGACCCTCTTTACTTTTCCCGTTACTGAAGCGGTGTAGACCGTGTTGTTGCTTCTGCTTCCATCTGGGTAGATTTGTCCCCTCCCTCTATTTCCTCCGACATAAATGGGATATTTCAGAAAATGAGCTTCCCTGTTAGTACCAGGGTCTGGTGAGAGGATTGGAAATGTGATTTCATTGTATAATTTGCCGGGCACTGGTCCTACGACGATTACATTTTCCTTGCCGGGACGGTAACTTTGAAATGACAATTTTCCTAACTTCTCTTTCATTTCGGCTGGAATGCGATTAGAGGGAGCCAATTCAAACCCTTCTGGTAGAATGAGGACGGCGCCGACATTTAATCCCCCCTTTTTGCCGTTTGCAAGTACTTATTTTATCTACGTATCATAGGGAATCTTAACAACTGCTTCAAATACAGTATCGGGAAGAACAGATTGCGGGGCCTCAAGATCCACAGGTTTCTTGGCTAGGTGGCAATTGGCACACACAATACGCCCCGTAGCTTCTCGAGGATTTTCATAATTCTGTTGCGCAAGAATCGGATATGCGTTTGATACAGATGGACAGTTTAATTCGCCGAAACCGATCGATACCGCAAGTGCAAGTGACGGAATCCAACACTTTCTCATCCAGTTATTCATAATTCTTCTTTGCATAGATTGATGATTAGTATCAAGTCTTTGTACAAACGGGTTACTTGTTGACACCGCTTGGTAGCAAATAAATTCTTCTTGTTCTAATTCTTTCTCCTTGTATATTCGATCATTATTAGCAGATGACAAACGAGGGGGGTTGCAAATAACCCAAAAGAATGAACTGGTCTAGCCTGCTAGATGCAAATTTGGAGAAGAAGTAGTTATCACCCACTCATTGTGTGATAAGTTGCTACAATTGAGGGAGATGTGCGATTCAAGTGACGGAAAATCCAATATTTGGATACCGTATCTAAAATAACTGGGAAAGTTGAGACGAGGCGAGAAATTACATATTTATTGGGGATTAAGCCAAAATGTTCGAAGAGGGAGCCTATGACTATTTCCCAACCATGGGGCGAGTGGAACCCTACACATAAATCAGTTAGTAAAGGAATGGAAAACGCCTTCATTGTGTCATTCAAGCTATAAAATGACTCTTGAATCCGGGAATTTAGAACTGCAAGTCTCTTTCGACCCGTTATAAACAATAAAGTTGGGGTGGCGATACTAATTATATCGGTTACTAGTTGCAGCAGTAGCTGAATATTGAGTTCGTTATACATTGTTGCCAACTGAGTAGTCTCATCATATGCATTTGCATCGAAATTTTGCAACTGCGTATCTACCAAATGTTCAGTCGCATTATTTAACCAAAGCAATGCTTCTGCTTCCCGAAGCTGCTTCAGAGCCTTCTCCTCCTGAAGGGGGTTGATAAATACTTGAGTTTGAGTAATGTTCCACCAACCCCTAATCCAAGACTCTAAAAACCAATTTCTTAAACTGATTGGAATCGTGAGAGGGAGAAGCAGAAAAAACCCAACATATTTAAGGGAAACTAATGCTTGGTTTCTAGTTAAGTCAAAATCATTATGTACCAACACACTTGATTGATTTGTCAATTCCGCCCCGAACCTGGATAGGGTGCGAGTTACAGAACGAGGCACCAAATTAATTGACTCATAGGCCGACGGAAATTTTGTTGATTCATAATTAAATGATTTTCCAATCACTTTTTTGGTGGTTTGAAGTGGGGGGGGGATTATGGAACAACGTGCTCTTCTAGCATCGAACTCATTTGAAGTCGCTTCAATCCAAGCTAATTTCCTATTTATTTCTTCTATATTATTCAACTTGTAAGGGATGCGAGAGGGAAAATCATTTTTCAATTTATCTTCTGCGAGGCCAACAAACTTTCTACGTCTATCGACTGTTTCACCATTCATGTAACAATTTCGGCAAGAGTTTGAAGATATATCTCGGAAAATAAGAATATCTGGAAGGTTCGGCAAAAAAATATTCAAGCAATTTTTTATCAAAGAATTGTTTGCGCGATGACACCCAGGCGGAGGCAATCGGAGGAGTTTTGTCCCAAAGAGAAGTCTCAGGTCTCTCCGCATTCCCAGAAGAGATATACTAAATCTGTGCTCTAAGAGACTACAATATATTAGATATCTAGATTTACTGGATGCCATATCTGTGGGCGCTGCCGTGGCCCGCAACAAATTTCCCGGTGTCGAAGGGGATAATTCTACCCGCACAAAAAGTGGGGAGTCGGACTGTAGTTGCTTACTAGCCTCATAAGCTCTATCCGAGGAACGATGTGGAGTACTAAGAAACCATCGAATAATTTTTTGTTTCCAGCAATGTAATCGCATATATTAAACTATCTATCAATCAGGAAAGAGGAATAAACGAAGTATTAGACTAATCGGTTACATTGTTGTAACTAGGCTATTTCTTCCTTGAACCCCTCCCCCTCGAATTTATTTTCTCGTCGCTCCAGTAGCCTTACATTCCTTTATAAATCATCTAGTTATGAAATTCAGTAAATTTTAAAAACCTTCAATCGATACACGCGGGAAACGAGCAGGTTCGGCGGCTTTTTCTTCCATATCTCCTAAGGTTAAACTTTCACCGATCCTAGTTAGTGGAATATTTTGACGACCCCTCACTTTCAGGTAAAGAATCCGACGCGGGTAAAAGCCTTCCCTACTTCCCAATCCAACCGCTTCTACATCTTTCAGTACGAGTCGAATGCAGATGCGGCGATTAGTTCCGGGAAAGCCCCACCGAAAGAGAGAAAGGAATCCTTCTCGTTTATCAAACAAATTGTATCCGCCCCCCACGTTCCGAAACGCAGTACACCATAAATACAGCCCGAGAAAGAGGCCTGCAATCCCGTAGAAACACATTACAATACCTTGTGGAATAAAAACGATGTGTTCGGATGAAAGTCCGGGGATCAGATCTTCGCCGACGCAGCTAGAAAATCCCACTAGTAGAAAACCCGTTGCACCACAGACAAGGATACAGGCCCAACATAAATTAGCAATTGTACGGGAACCTTTTATAAAATCTACTTGGATCCATTTGGAACGGCAATTCATTACTATTTCCTCACAGATTGCATAATAAATGGATTAGTCATTTTATCATCAAACTCACTTTCCCTATTTTTTCTACAGTCCATTACTTCCGCTTATTCTTGATATATCTCTATTTAAAAGTACTAAAATGGAGTTCAATTATATAGGGTAGTTACCTACAAGTAACACATTTGTTAACAAAAAATCAATCTATATCTCATTTTTATATGAAATGATAATGAGACATAGATTGATTAGGTCGACATTCCTGAGATTATTGGGGACTTAAAAAGGGATAAGATAACCGCCGCCAAGAAAAAGGGAATTCATCTCTATTAAGTAGTCATTCAGACTAGATTTCAAATTCAGTTGATATCAGAAAGTCACCGAGCAGCTTACTCCATCTGCAGGAAATAAAACAGAAGTTAGAGGATTTCATCCCGCTCGATATATGGAAATGAGATAGCCATTGTAACTGCTGGAAACACCAAACCGACTAGGGGTACAAAAATAGAGGGTAGATAAGATGCTGCCATGATGAAATTACCTCAACTACAATAAAGAAAAAAAGAAATCTATTTATATAATCATATATCTCTGTTTCGTTCTTCTTTCTAATATCTAATGATATTCCTTTTGTTCCATAAAGAAAAGGGGTTTCCAGGCTTCCAGTAGAGTAATATAATTTGGATTTTTCTTTTTGGGGGTCTATCAGGGAGGGTGCAAGTACGCGGAAACCAGAAGATCCAACAAACTTATTGTTGTACAAAAATAAGACGGAGATGGCGATAGTTTCTCTATCTATTGTTAAGGGGGGGGGGGGGGGTAAGACGTGACCGATTCAGAAGTAAAAAAAAAAAATTCGGAACAAATTCAATTTTTTTTATAAGGAGCTGATGAATGAAGTTCAGATATTTCACCCAAAACGCCCTTCAAGAGATTACGTGGAACGATCGAATCAAGTAGCCCATTATCAAATAAAGACTCAGCTGCTTGAAAGCCCTCAGGTATCTTTTGACGCGATGTTTATTCAATTACCCTTTTACCAGCAAATGCTGTATACGCTTTGGACTCGGCAATAGTTATATCCCCCAACATGCCAAAACTGGCGGTAACACCCCCCGTGGTTGGATAGGTAAGAATCGATACATAAAGTAATTTCTTTCGAACTTGATGAATTTGTGAGACGGAAGAAATTTTAGCCATTTGCATCAAGCTCAACGTTCCTTCTTGCGTACGCGCTCCCCCAGAAGCACGAATTAGGACTAATGGCGAAGACTTATCCGTGGCATATTCAACTAGACGAGTAATCTTTTCACCCACAACGGATCCCATACTTCCTCCCATGAGATGGAAGTCCATAACACCAAGTGCAATAAGTGTTCCATCTAAATATCCCATACCTGTTTGAATAGCGTCGGTTAAACCCGTTTTTTCTTGAGAAATGGCTACACGATTTTGGTGAGAATCCTCGTCGGAGAAATCTAAAACATCTTTTGTAGTCATGTCTTCATCCATGGGAATCCATGTGTTACGATCAATCAAAAGTTCGATCCTTTCCATACTATTCATTGAAAGATGATAACCGCGTTCTTCACAAACACTTCTATTCTGTTTCAAAAATTTTACATAAAGCATGTTTCCGCAGTTATCGCGTCGAGCCCATAATCCTCTATTCGTGTTAACACTTATCCGCTTCTCTCTTTCTTTTTCATTTGAAATAGAGCCTCTGGTAGCTTCTTCGGGAAAAGCTCCAATCAATCCACCAAATTTGCGCTTATCTTCAAACCAATTTGTTACAGACGTAAGAATCTCCTCATCTGTTGTTTCTATTTAGCTCGTGGAAGAAATAAATTTCAAATAAATTTCTCATGATATAGCGAACTTTTTTTCTCTAAGTATAGACAAATTGGGACCAAATCCAAGCTCGGGGATCCAATAAATAATTAATAATTGACTAGTTATCTATCGAATCAATCGTATTGTAAGTGTTCGATTTCTATTATCCAACGAAACAAACGAGACAATATGCTATAAAACTAAACAAGATGAAGATATTTTAAATAAACATGAAACATTGGATTTAACTTCAGACTACTCATTCACATCTCGTAATTTCTCAATACGAGTTGGTAGGGATTCGAACCCCCGGATTCACATTTCGAAACTATGTGTTTCCTAGTTTCCATCATTAATTAACCAACCTTACTACGGTATCGCGCTAGTTATATTAGGAGTATGGGGGAGATTAACTCCTTCCTTCCCGATACTCCTGGTATGTCTCGCAACTGTTTTGGAACGGATGCCAGTAGCAACTAGCTACCAAAATTCCAATCTATTTACTCCATTTACAACGTATCAATTGTATCAAATTCAAATTTGATTGCTTTCCATATCTCGCATGCGGCAGCCAATTCTGGACTCCACTTACAAGCTTCGCGAATAATTTCATTACCTTCACGAGCGAGGTCACGACCCTCATTACGAGCCTGTACGCAAGCTTCTAATGCGACTCGGTTGGCTACCGCACCAGGTGCGTTTCCCCAAGGATGTCCCAAGGTTCCTCCACCGAACTGTAATACAGAGTCGTCCCCGAAGATTTCGGTTAGAGCAGGCATGTGCCAGACGTGGATACCCCCCGAAGCTACGGGGAGTACACCCGGCATAGATACCCAATCTTGTGTGAAATAGATACCACGACTACGATCTTTTTCAATGTAATCGTCGCGAAGTAAATCGACGAAACCCAGGGTTACTTCTCGCTCGCCCTCTAGTTTACCTACTACAGTTCCGGCGTGTATATGATCCCCACCGGACATGCGTAATGCTTTGGCCAATACACGAAAATGTATACCGTGATTTCGTTGCCTATCAATCACAGCATGCATCGCACGGTGAATATGAAGAAGCAGCCCATTGTCTCTACGGTAAAAAGCTAAGCTGGTATTTGCGGTAAACCCTCCGGTCAGGTAGTCATGCATGACAATTGGTGCACCCAACTCTCTAGCGAAAACAGCTCTCTTCAACATTTCCTCACACGTACCTGCAGTAGCATTTAAGTAATGCCCTTTGATTTCTCCTGTTTCAGCCTGGGATTTGAAGAGAGCTTCTGCTACGAATAGGAAGCGATCTCTCCAACGCATGAATGGCTGAGAATTCACATTTTCATCATCTTTTGTGAAATCAAGTCCACCGCGAAGGCATTCGTAGACGGCTCTACCATAATTTTTAGCAGACAGACCTAATTTTGGCTTGATTGTACATCCCAATAAAGGACGTCCGTATTTGTTCAGTTTATCCCTTTCGACCTGAATACCATGAGGCGGTCCAATGAAAGTTTTAGAATAAGCAGGAGGAATTCGAAGGTCTTCCAGGCGTAAAGCGCGTAGAGCCTTAAATCCAAAAACATTACCTACGATAGAGGTAAACAAATTAGTGACGGAACCTTCTTCGAATAGATCCAAAGGATAAGCTACATACGCGATATATTGGTTTTCTTCCCCGGCGACGGGTTCGATGTCGTAGCATCGGCCCTTGTAACGGTCAAGACTGGTCAACCCATCTGTCCATACAGTGGTCCACGTACCCGTTGAGGATTCCGCAGCTACCGCAGCTCCGGCCTCCTCAGCCGGTACTCCGGGTTGTGGGGTCATTCTGAAGGCTGCTAAGATATCGGTATCTTTGGTCTTGTATTCGGGGGTGTAATAGGTCAATCGATAATCTTTGACACCAGCTTTGAATCCAACACCTGCTTTAGTCTCCGTTTGTGGTGACATGGGTTTGTTCCTCCCTATGACTAAATTAGTAAATCTTGCAAAGATGAGATCTGCTCGGCATAGGTAGAGTATTTCGATATGAAACGCGAAGTAGATATAGTTCAACCCGCGCGCGATACTTATACTTATACCTGTCAAAATTCCATCTCAGACATGGAACATTATCATTTTATACCGCGTATCGCGCGGGGTGCAACTAATCAATCTGTTTTCTTGCAAAAACTGCTTAGGAAGCAGCATTCTGCCTCATCCCAATACATTGACTCGGGAATATCTTCGTGGTTAGACTAGTCAGTAGAATACGAACCAAATAATTACCAACCCCTCGTTTTTGGTGGTCAATCTTGTTTGGAACAGAATAGAACGCGCATCCTAACAATGAAAATTCAATGGATAGAGCACAGATCAATTTTAGCAGTCTCTTGATCGTATACGAAGCAAAAGAAAGAGTCTGCTTTATTCGCAGTGCGGTTTACCCCCCCCCATCCATTTACTTATAGCTACATTTGCGAAACAAATTGAAATAAGGGGCAGTGGGTAGGAAGGGAACGGATGACCTCTTCTCCGCTATCGACCACTCGACGATAAAATACAAAATATTTCTATCGATTCAGTAATCAAATAAAGATAATACACCGAAGTAGTATAGTTATGAAAACCAGTTCTCTCTCCTTCGAAATTTCTGAATTGGTGGAAAAAAATGTGGGCTACATCACTCAGATCATTGGACCAGTGTTGGATGTGGCTTTCTCCCCGGGGGAGATGCCCAATATCTACAACTCACTAATAGTCAAGGGACAAAATCCAGCAGGTCAGCAGATTAATGTTACTTGCGAGGTTCAACAATTATTAGGTAATAATGAGGTGAGAGCCGTAGCTATGAGTGCCACAGACGGTTTGACGAGAGGTATGGGTGCTGTCGATACGGGAGCCCCCCTCAGTGTTCCCGTTGGTGAAACTACTCTCGGCCGAATATCTAACGTCCTCGGTGAACCCGTAGATAATTTGGGTCCCGTGCGAAGTAGTGCGACATTTCCAATTCACAGGCCCGCCCCAGCATTTACCCAATTGGATACCAAATTATCAATTTTTGAAACGGGTATAAAGGTTGTGGATCTTTTGGCTCCGTACCGGAGAGGCGGAAAAATCGGTTTACTTGGTGGGGCTGGAGTTGGAAAGACGGTTCTTATTACGGAATCAATCAATAATATTGCGAAAGCTCATGGAGGTGTATCCGTATCTGGCGGGGTAGGAGAACGTACACGTGAAGGTAATGACCTCTACATGGAAATGAAAGAATCAAAAGTTATTAATGAACAAAATATTTCGGAATCGAAAGTAGCTTCGGTTTATGGTCAGATGAATGAACCACCGGGAGCTCGTATGAGAGTTGGCTCAACCGCTCCGACAATGGCAGAATACTTCCGAGACGTTAACAAACAAGATGTACTCCTATTTATTGACAATATTTTCCGCTTTGTCCAGGCGGGATCGGAGGTCTCGGCGTTACTGGGTAGGATGCCTTCTGCCGTGGGTTATCAACCGACCCTTGGTACAGAAATGGGATCATTACAGGAAAGAATTACTTCCACTAAGGAGGGATCAATAACTTCCATTCAAGCTGTTTACGTACCTGCGGATGATTTGACTGACCCGGCTCCTGCCACGACATCTGCACACTTAGACGCCACTACCGTGCTTTCAAGAGGATTAGCGGCAAAGGGTATTTATCCAGCTGTAGATCCGCTGGATTCGACCTCGACTATGTTGCAGCCTTGGATTGTGGGTGAGGAGCACTACGACACAGCACAGGGAGTTAAGCAGACTTTGCAACGTTACAAAGAACTTCAAGATATTATAGCTATTCTTGGACTAGACGAGTTATCCGAAGAAGATCGCCTGACGGTAGCTAGGGCTAGAAAAATAGAACGTTTCTTGTCGCAACCTTTTTTTGTAGCGGAAGTTTTTACCGGATCTCCGGGTAAATACGTCAGTTTATCGGAAACCATTAAGGGATTTCAAATGATTCTTTCTGGAGAGTTGGATAATCTTCCCGAACAAGCTTTTTATTTGGTTGGCAATATCGACGAAGCTGCCGCAAAAGCTGTGGCTTTACAAGTGGAGGGTCAATAAAAGAGATGGCTTTGAATCTCCGCGTTATGGCTCCTAATCGAATAGTGTGGAATTCCGAGGTTTGGGAAATTGTTCCATCCACTAGTAGTGGTCAGATTGGTATATTACCCAACCATGCTCCACTTCTTACAGCTTTGGATATGGGAGTTTCAAAAATACGTCATGATGGGCAGTGGTCTGCAATGGCACCGATGGGCGGCTTTGCCATGATAGATAATAATCAGGTGACAATATTAGTAAACGAAGCGGAGAGAGCTGCCGAAATTGATCCCGACGAAGCTCGAAGAACCTTTCAGACGGCTCAAGCTGACTCAGCTAAAGCAGGAGGCAAGAAACGAGTAATAGAAGCTAACTTGGCCTTCAAAAGAGCGAAGGCCAGGCTAGAAGCCTCAAATGTTGCTTAACGCACCTTCTTCTGCGACCGAAAGGGCTAAGTGAATAGTCTGGTGATAATCCCATTTGCGGTACTTGCGGTACGCACAGAAACCCTTGATGTGTCTCATATACAGTAAAACTTATTAGATACCACTGATGATTAAATCAGTGGTATCTAGTAGGTTTTACCTACTATTGGATTCGAACCAATGACTCTCGCCGTATGAAAGCGATACTCTAACCGCTGAGTCAAGTAGGCCGCCAGTAATTTAATTTAGTTTATCCTATGCCACTTCTTACCCAGGTGTGTGACTGGCATATCACATATATCCGTATTTTCACTATACCCTAAGAAGTAGCTATACGCAACTGCATGTTTCACCATTTAATAAGTATTTGATGCCATCTATGTATAGATAGAGATATTTTTTTTTTTTCAAATTGATTTGTTGACTTGACAGAAATTAATTGATACTGATGAAATTCTTTCATATATGATCGGATGTATCAAGGGCTATAGCTCAGCGGTGGAGCGCCTCGTTTACACGTGCGCCGATGTTTTCTATTGAGAAGGTTCGTCGAAAATCAACGACTCGTGCAAAACTCTGCATGATAATTCTTTGTCCAACTCACAATGAGGGGTACAAAGGTACGGTGGCATGACAGATAGGTTGACCAAAGGAAGTCAACTCCTAAAAGTTGATATGATTAGTAATTGGTTTATCCAATGCTATAATTTGGTGGGGACGAGGCGAAGACCCCGGGCCAGATCTCTTCTTCGTCTCGCGAACCTTCAGGTGTAGAGAGTCTCGTATACTTTTTCAAAGCGACAGGGAATATTTGATATTGCGAGGCGGACCTGTATCCTCAAAATCAAACCTGTGTCAACGCAATGTTAGTAAGCTTTTCAAGATACTTCGGAATTGTTTGATTCAGTTAATTTTAACTTATGGAGTTTCTCAAAAAACTTTTTGCAAAAAATAGCTTGGGCGTATGGAACCCCCCTCTGTTTTTCCGACTAAAAACGAGGTTGGTGCATCAGCAATTGTCTGTTTTTTCCAACTAAATTGGGGAGCAGCTGGTGAGAGAGCCCTATACCATAAAAGCGGCATGTTGGGTTCGCCAAGCAGTTCGGGAAAGTTTTTTCCATATTCTGATCTGCATGATCGAGAGTGTCTATGGTTCGAATCCGTATAGTCCTAACTTGAAACCGAGAAGGAATAGGAGGTTGCTGACACACCATATACCTACCCAATCTGAGTTGTCTACTTAAATGATTATATTATCACATCTAAATTACTAATCTCATTTTCTCCTCTTCAGGAGAAAAGATACGTCAGTTCTTTGACGCAGTTAGTCAATAACTGGGTCTGAAAAGTATGAAGTAGAATGCACAAGAGAATTGTTGAAGTTTGAAAATCACTCGATTTTTCTACTATAGATGCGACATCTCCATTTTCAAAAATAAAAGACTAACGCTTTTTCTTTTTCACCCTCTCTTATTGATAGGGTAACTGCCAGTATAATCAAACTAAAAGTTTAATTAACTTCCCTGAAGAGGTTCTACGTGCTAAACCTCCTACGGTATGGCGAGACAACGATTGCTTGCCAATCGGCCTGCCCCAGTTCGACACCATTTCATCTAGTTCCAAATTTATCAACTAAATTAAGAAAAAAAAAAGAAATTGAGGCGAAGGAAATATGCAAATGTTTTCGCTCCACCAATATGAGTCCTTCTGGATTTTCCTGCTGGTATCTATATCTATTCCCTACTTAGCTTCTTCGATTTCCAGATTAGTTGCTCCCACTCGGGAAGGGCCAGAAAAGTTAACAAGTTACGAATCAGGCATTGAACCGAAGGGAAATACTTGGATTCGATTTCAAATACGTTATTATATGTTTGCTTTGGTTTTCACGGTCTTCGACGTCGAAACCGTATTTCTTTATCCCTGGGCTGTATCTTTTAGGGAATTGGGACTATTTGCTTTCATCGAAGTGATCATTTTCATTTTTATACTAGTAATTGGTTTGATTCACGCATGGCGAAAAGGAGCATCGGAATGGTGTCAACTTCCAAATATTCGGTTGGAGGCGGCAGAGAGGGAGTCGAACCCCGCGGTGTAGGTATCCCCCTCAATTCGGTTGAGCCTCCGCTCCCTGAATGGGTTGTGTCAAATTCAATTATTTTAGCTAATATCAGTGATTTCTCCAACTGGTCCAGACTTTCCAGTTTGTGGCCACTTCTATATGGCACCAGCTGCTGCTTCATCGAATTCGCTTCCCTAATTGGTTCACGATTTGATTTTGACCGGTACGGTCTAGTACCCAGATCCAGTCCTAGGCAGGCAGACCTAGTTGTCACCGCCGGTACTGTAACCATGAAAATGGCCCCGTCCCTAGTAAGACTCTACGAGCAAATGCCTGATCCGAAGTATGTAATCGCTATGGGAGCTTGCACCATTACGGGGGGCATGTTTAGCACAGATTCCTACAGTACCGTTCGCGGGGTAGACAAATCAATTCCCGTCGATATTTATTTGCCGGGTTGCCCACCCAAACCCGAAGCTATTATTGATGCCGTAACAAAACTACGTAAGAAAATTGCTAGGGAAAATTCTGTAGATCGGGCTTCCTGTCCCACCCGAACGAAATACCCCAGTCTAAATCATCGATTTCGCTTTGTACCTAGCATCCATATAGGTGAATACAATCAAGAATTAACTAATTGTGATACGAATTTGTTATTAAATAGTTTTTCAGAAAACTTTCAAAAGCTTAAAGATAAATCTGAAAAATAAATATGAAAGGTAGATAAATAACTAGATTTCATTTCATAAATGAGTGAGGAGAAGAAATAGGTATCAACCAATATGAACGCTATCAATGAAGGTAAATTCAATATCGAGACGCGGGGTCGCTTATCCGCTTGGTCAACTAGACATAAGTTTTTCCATCGACCTTTGGGTTATGATTATAGGGGTGTCGAGACTTTGCAAGTCAAGTCGGAGGAGTGGTTGTCTGTAGCTGTCGCTCCATATGCTTACGGTTTCAACTACCTGCGTTCCCAATGTGCCTACGACTCGACGCCAGGAGGATCTCTAGTCAGTGTATATCATCTGACACAGATGCGGGATCAGCCGGATCAACCCGAGGAAGTGTGTATAAAAATCTTTGTTCCGAGAGAAAACCCTAGAATACCTTCGGTTTACTGGGTTTGGAAAAGTTCCGATCTCCAAGAACGCGAATCCTATGATATGTTGGGAATAATACATCAGGGTCATCCGCACCTTAGGCGTATACTGATGCCTGAAAGTTGGGTAGGGTGGCCCCTACGTAAGGATTACGTCGTACCCAACTTCTATGAGTTGCAGGATGCCTACTAAATCGTATGAAGTAAAAATAAAAAACTGGCCTCACCTGAAGTATAAACTCATCTCCCAAACCGTCCTTACCGTCTAATTTTTATCGAAGCTATCTACGGCTACCAAGCAGAGCTCCCAAATGCAAATGACCCGCCCAGTTTCTAAGATACAGCTTCTTCAGAATTGATTCTGTGTAATACAGAATCTGGTTTGGCCTACCCCCTAAACCATTTATATGCCAAGAACCAGATTTGAACTGGTGACACGAGGATTTTCAGTCCTCTGCTCTACCGACTGAGCTATCTCGGCTATCTCGGCCAAATCATTTACGGATAGAAGTTAGTTAGAATAGAAATCAGTTAAGTATATTTTTCAACTCTAGTTTTTCACCTAGTCAAATCGTTGATCTCGCTTCTATCGAGATGTTTAATACAATATCGCTTGTAGTCAATAAATTATGGGGGGGAGGGCTAGGTTGAGCCATTCATGCATATTAAAAGCCTGAATGGCTCACTTGCAAATCGTTTTCAAAAGACCACGCAGAAAAGGTTAAAGTGGTTTCCGTATTTTGTTTCTGAACAAATTATGTGGATCCAAACAACCTGAAAATGGGTTAACTAAATTGTCTCGTTGGGGATAGAGGGAGTCGAACCCTCACGGTCCTGAAAAACCAACGGATTTTCGTTCTACTGCAACTTGCGCTGCTACTTCTTATTCCTAACTAGGTGCGTAGAATGGGACTCTACCTCCATTCACGAAAGTATCGTTTCTCGTTACCGGCTCGCTTGTTTAACAGTTTTTGTCGAAATGAAGTGGGATCCTACAATATATAGGATATAAATATGTGGATTAGCTTGTAGTAAAGAGAGTCTCCTTAGTGTTTTATTACTAGTGTTTTATTACTAGTGTTTTATTACTAGTGTTTTATTACTAGTGTTTTATTACTAAGGAATGAAGAATAAATTATCGCGATTTTGTGACTGAATGCTTCCTCAAACCGAGGGATTTACGTCCAAGTTCAAACAAAAGAAGTAAAAATTTATTTCTTTACTAAGTCTCAGTCTTATACCTATACAATTTACCTCATGAAGTTAATCAAACAAAATAGTTCTATATTCAGTTATTCCGAGAACTAGTAACTAACAAATCACTCGTTCGAATGGCCCCCATCGAGTCTCTGTACCTATCTCGTCTCATCGTCCGAAATTCATTTGATTAATCAAAGATTTGGCTCAGGATTGCCCGATAAATGGTCCCAGGTTTCCCTGAATCTGGGGGCTGCCACTTGATATGTCTCCATACCCAGGCTCAATCTGCTTGAGTCCGCTGCGTCTACCATTCCGCCATATCCCCACCCTTTAGGCCCCAACGAACTGACAGGAATAAATAGATAACCACGAGATTGTAATAGATAACCACGAAATTGTAGCTGTGTGAAAACTTTTGGCGTGCCTACAACTACTAATCTGCCTAGCCTAGGTTGACGATATTTTGTCTACACACTTCTCTCGTATCTAGTAAGCTTTTAACTAGCGAGGAAGAAAAAAAAACTTTTCTTTTTGCTATTATGTCTTAAATAGAGAAATATGTGTAATTGAACTTGTTAACGGCGAGTTAATTGCTTCTTAAAAGCTGAGTTTCTATTATAGAAGTATATATGAATGCACTATTTGAGGCAATATGTTTGTCGATCAGTTTGATTTTTTTTTCTGACAAAATTTTTATGTAAATGGATATGCTATAACGTCTTCATCTGGCATTACGAATCGCCGATAGCCTTTGCCTACCTCACTCCGATTCATTCCTCAATTGTTGATAACAAATTGAATATTTGTTAGTTCCTATTCATATGTTATGATTGCCACAGATATCAATTTTGACTGACTTCTAGTTTTTTCGCCAACTCGGCAATAATAGGTAGTATCCCCGCGCTGATTCCATAAGTTTCTTATCTAACTAGAAAACGTTTACAGAAAAGGAGTTTCCATGTCTCGCTACCGAGGACCTCGCCTGAAATTGATACGTCGTCTAAAGAATTTACCGGGGTTTACGGGTAAGGGTGAAACACCCAACTTGGGAGAATTTCGAGTTGCTACCGATCAATCAGCTTCGAAAAAAATTTCTCAATTTTGCGTGCGTTTGGAGGCCAAACAAAGATTACGTTTCAATTATGGATTGACGGAACGCTAACTACTAAAATACGTGCGTATCGCTAGAAAAACTAAGGGTTCAACGGGCCAGGTACCACTGCAATTACTCGAGATGCGTCTAGACAATGTGATTTTTCACTTAGGTATGGCTTCCACAATTCCAGCCGCTAGACAGTTAGTTAATCACAGACATATTTCAGTGAACAATCGTATTGTAGATATACCAAGTTATCGCCGTAAGCCGAGAGATATTATTACTGTTCGAAATCGACCAACTTCCTGTAATGCACTGGGGGGTAAGTTTCCCGGAGGGGACAACCCACCGGATCACTTGGCTGTTTCTCTATCCGAAGGCAACAGGCCAACAGGATTGGTTAATCGTATCGCTAGTCGAGAATCCGTCAATTTGAATATAAATGAATTGTTAGTTGTTGAGTATTACTCCCGCAAAGCTTAGTGATCATTTATTAAATTAATAGTTTAATCGAAAAAATTAATCAGAAAAATTGGAGCAATGAAAACCTAAGCGAAAGACTTGAATGTGATGAAATTCAATAAGCAGATTACTTAGGAAATGGCAAAAGTTTTTTGATCTAGCTTGTTCTTTTTTTGGGGCAAAAATTAAGTCGTAATAATTTACTTCGTAGAAATATTCTACTTCTGAGCAAATTAATTTAGTACACGAAGTATCTGAATTTGAAACCCCGACTCCAGCCCGTCTTTTTCAAATCGGCAATTTAGATAGATTCCGATGGGGAAGGGGTAAATAACCTCGAGTAGGTAAAAATAGAGAAAGGAAAGGGAGGGATTTGAACCCTCGGTAGCTAGAAATCTACTTAGCATTTCCGGTGCTACGCTTTAAACCGCTCAGCCACCCTTCCTGGGGTTCATCAATTCAATTATTTGACATATTTTAGGGATTTAGGTAGTGAAGTGACAAGTGACTTGTTAATAGTAGTTGAAAGTTGGAAACACCTTTTCTGAAATACAAATCAAACAAGAAATAAATATTCAACGCAATTTGTCACTTTACCACCTTCTTTTCTTATATTATCGTCTAAGATACTTCTTCTTCCTCGCAATATAAATTAATGGACTAGTAACAAGTGCGGTGCAAAAAAAAAACAAGGAGTTGAAATTGATTACGCCTAGATCTCAAAGAAATGACAATTTTATCGACAAAACTTTCACAATTCTAGCGGATATTTCATCGCAAATCCTACCTACTACTAAGAGAGAAAGGGAAGCTTCTACATATTATAGGGATGGTGCGATTCGATAAGGCAAGCTATTTAGCAATTTTCAATAAAGATTGAAAATAAAATGACAGCTTCGACAAGCCCACATTTTTTAGGGGTGTGTTTCGATTGCCGAACGAACCCTTCGGTCGCGTATCCACGATTGATGCAGCCTCGGAAGCTACGGCTGCCACTTCCCATGGATTTTGATATCAAGTAAGCAAGAGGTTAAATCCATAATTTGATGTGTAATACATGGTGATTTCATGGGTAAGCACGAGGAGGGGGCGGGCACTACATGGAGGAATCGGCAATACAAAATCTACGACAATTTCTGGTTTCGACAGATATCGCCTATTTTCGAGAACTTCGAAGTCGCGGTAACGACCAATAGCGATTGGGGCGACAAACATCCATCCCGTTTGCAGCTCGGATACCCCTAAAATCATCGGAGATTGCTGAAGTGAATAATCCCTCGAGAAATGAAACGTTGGGAACGAATAAATTGCCAAGGGATTTGTTGTTACCGTAAGGAAATGACGCAACCGCCTCAAATAAATCTTTTGCGAGAAGGATGGTTAGATACCGGTTTCGCGACACACTAACCCCCGCTTAGTTTCAAATCGAGAGTATAAATAATTAGGTAATTTCGAGTGCTACTCTCTTCTCTCGCGAATCGAGCGGGAAGAGCCGTATGAGTTGAGAACCTCACGTACGGTTTCGAAGCGGGGCTTATTTGTAGAAGCAACCGTAACGGATGTCGGCCCAATCTGAAGGAGAATATGCAGAAGCTTCATGAAGTTACTACAAAGCCATGCGTTTAGAGATTGACTCTTATGATCGAAGCTACATACTTCATAATATAGGCCTCACTCATACAAGTAACGGGAAACATGCAAGAGCTTTGGAATACTACTTTCAAGCACCGGAGCGGAATTCTTCCTCGCCACAAGCTTTTAATAACATGGCTGTGATCTGTCACCACGTGCGACTACCTGCGCTTCAGGATTCTCTGGTTCATAATTACTCAACCAACAAAAGGGCTTCCCCCAAGCATACTTCCGAACGGGAGCTGCCTCGAGCTGCGGGATTCGGCCTCTTTTAAAGCAATCCGGGTTTGAAAGAGGAAGGTAGCCTAACTGTCTCATGGATAACTGACTGAATCGAAGGATGAAGCATCGCAAAGATTCGTCATTGAAAATCTGGGTCGATACAATGAGATTGGTCCATTAAATAAGTTATACAGTTTGTCTTTGTAGTAGAGACGATTGAAAAAGGAATAAGTAACGGACCACGGTGTAGTATCAAATCCTAAAAGAAATTTTTTTTAATTAGGAAGAAAATCCAGTTTGAGATGGGGTAGTTAGTGCCGAAGGAGGTTATTACTCCTTTCCTCCTGTTTCTGGGAGTACGGAAAAAATTTTATCCAAGACGGATGAAATCAGAAACCTGACTATTCTTAGTTCCTCCAAAGTTCAAAAGTAATCCCTATTTCTTGATTAGGGAACAATAAGCCAGTAACGGAGTTGTCCGAGCCGTATGAGGTGGGAAACCCCCAAGTTCGGTTCTAAAGGAGGGGGTTGGGAGATAACTAAACTACCTATTCTGATCGAGGAGAACAGGCCATTAACCAAGGAAATTTGGAGATTTCGGAAGCTTGGTTTGACCAAGCTGCTGAGTATTGGAAGCAGGCAATAGCACCTTCCCCCGATAATTACACCGAAGCACAGAATTGGTTAAAAATTACAGGACGCTCTTCTTCGTTTAATTAATTAGTGGGGGGGGGGGGGGTAGGGGGGCCTGACACAAAAAGGTTAACAAATAGAGTTAATAGAGAAAAATTCTTGCTTTTTTTTTGCCGACCCCCCCCCCATCGAACGGAGGATCGATCTTATCAAGTCCATTAGGCACTATGGAATCGTGTAATAATGCCATCAAATGCCTACCCTGCATAACTTCTTTACAGCAGCTGCTCGAGTTTCAGACTCAACAGAAAAGGGAGTAGATTACTACATGCTGGTAAAAACTCTAGTTCTTGGAAGTTTCGTATCTTCCGTTGGTAGGTTGTTGTTATCCCTTGCCCGAAGAGAGGAGAGTCCCGATGACTATTCGTTCGCCAGAACCAGAAGTCAAGATTATGGTGGAGAAGGATCCCGTAAAAACCTCTTTCGAGAGATGGGCCCAACCCGGACATTTCTCGAGAAATTTGGCTAAGGGTCCCAGTACCACCACATGGATTTGGAACCTACACGCTGATGCCCACGACTTCGACAGCCATACCAATGATTTAGAGGATATATCCCGTAAAATATTTGGTGCCCATTTTGGTCAGCTAGCCATTATTTTCATTTGGTTGAGTGGCATGTACTTCCACGGGGCCCGTTTTTCCAACTATGAGGCATGGCTGAATGATCCCACTCATGTGAAACCTAGTGCCCAGGTTGTTTGGCCAATAGTGGGTCAAGAAATACTCAATGGAGATGTAGGTGGAGGGTTTCAGGGTGTACAGATAACGTCTGGATTTTTTCAACTTTGGCGAGCTTCGGGAATAACTAATGAGTTGCAGCTCTATTGCACAGCTGTGGGTGCTTTAATTTTTGCCGGATTAATGTTTTTCGCCGGTTGGTTTCACTACCATAAAGCTGCCCCGAAACTAGCTTGGTTCCAAAACGTTGAATCAATGCTAAATCACCATTTGGCAGGTCTATTGGGGTTGGGATCTCTAGGGTGGGCGGGACATCAGATCCATGTTTCACTGCCGATTAACCAACTATTAGATGCAGGGATTGACCCCAAAGAAATACCCCTTCCTCACGAATTCATTCTCAATCGCGATCTTATAGCCCAGGCATATCCGAGTTTTGCGAAAGGACTGATCCCATTTTTTACTCTAAATTGGTCAGAATATTCAGATTTTTTGACTTTTCGAGGGGGGTTGAATCCAGTAACGGGGGGTTTGTGGCTGACCGATACCGCACATCACCATTTAGCCATTGCCGTCCTCTTTTTGGTAGCTGGTCACATGTACAGAACCAACTGGGGTATCGGACATAGCACAAAAGAAATTTTGGAAGCTCATAAAGGCCCTTTCACGGGTGAAGGCCACAAAGGTCTCTACGAGATTCTAACGAGTTCGTGGCATGCTCAATTAGCAATCAATCTTGCCATGCTAGGTTCTTTAACAATTATTGTATCCCACCACATGTATGCGATGCCCCCGTATCCTTACTTGGCCACCGATTATGCCACACAACTTTCCTTGTTTACACATCACATGTGGATAGGGGGGTTTTTAGTAGTTGGCGCAGCTGCACATGCGGCTATTTTTATGGTAAGAGATTACGATCCAACTACCCAATACAACAATCTGCTAGACCGCGTTATTCGGCACCGCGATGCAATAATTTCACATCTCAACTGGGTCTGCATTTTCCTGGGTTTCCATAGCTTCGGTCTGTATATCCATAATGATACCATGAGTGCCTTGGGGCGTCCCCAAGATATGTTTTCGGATACTGCCATTCAATTACAACCGATATTTGCTCAGTGGGTGCAGAATACCCACGCCTTGGCTCCCGGATCAACCGCGCCTAACGCGGCGTCGAGTACTAGCTTAACCTGGGGTGGCGGCGACTTAGTCGCCGTAGCTGGCAAAGTTGCCATGGCCCCAATTCCATTAGGTACCGCAGATTTTCTGGTGCATCACATCCATGCATTCACGATTCATGTTACTGTATCAATATTACTGAAAGGTGTTTTATTTGCGCGTAGCTCCCGATTAATACCCGACAAAGCAAATCTTGGTTTTCGTTTCCCCTGCGACGGTCCCGGCAGAGGAGGTACCTGCCAAGTATCTGCTTGGGATCACGTTTTCCTAGGGTTATTCTGGATGTACAACTCGATTTCAGTAGTTATATTTCACTTCAGCTGGAAAATGCAATCCGATGTTTGGGGCGGTGTAAGCGAGGAGGGGGTGGTAAACCACATCACTGGGGGAAACTTCGCACAAAGTTCAACAACGATTAATGGATGGTTACGAGATTTCTTGTGGGCACAGGCTTCCCAAGTCATTCAATCATATGGTTCTTCGTTATCTGCGTATGGTCTTCTATTCCTGGGGGCTCACTTTGTTTGGGCTTTCAGCCTGATGTTTTTATTTAGTGGTCGCGGATACTGGCAGGAACTTATTGAATCCATTGTTTGGGCTCATAACAAATTAAGAGTTGCCCCCGTCACCCAACCCAGGGCCCTAAGTATTATACAGGGACGTGCCGTGGGGGTAACTCATTACCTTCTGGGTGGAATCGCCACGACGTGGGCGTTCTTCCTGGCGAGAATCATTGCAGTGGGATAATGGCTAGGAGGATTTGAGAAACATTACGGCATCAAGATTTCCACAGTTCAGCCGGGGTCTATCCCAAGACCCGACTACTCGTCGTATCTGGTTTGGTATAGCCACTGCCCACGACTTCGAGAGTCATGACGACACTACCGAGGAACGTCTCTACCAAAAAATATTTGCATCTCATTCTGGTCAATTAGCTATCATCTTTCTATGGACCTCTGGAAATTTGTTCCACGTGGCTTGGCAGGGCAATTTCGAAGCATGGGTGCGGGACCCATTACATGTGAGACCAATTGCTCATGCCATTTGGGATCCTCATTTCGGTCAACCAGCTGTCGAAGCCTACACCCGAGGAGGGGCTGCGGGTCCAGTCAATATTGCCTACTCCGGCGTGTATCAGTGGTGGTACACTATCGGTCTACGCAATAACCAAGATCTCTATACTGGAGCTATCTTCTTACTAGCTATTTCTGCTTCGTTCCTACTAGCTAGCTGGCTACATCTGCAACCTAAATGGAAACCAAGCATTTCTTGGTTCAAAAATGCAGAATCCCGGCTCAATCACCACCTTTCGGGACTCTTCGGAGTGAGTTCCCTGGCTTGGTCGGGACATTTAGTTCACGTAGCTATTCCCGAAGCGAGGGGCGGACATGTCAGATGGGGTAATTTATTGACCGCCACCCCGCATCCTCAGGGATTGGGACCGTTCTTCTCGGGTCAGTGGAGTGTTTATGCGCAAAATCCCGACTCCAGTAGCCATTTATTCGATAGCACTCAAGGGGCAGGAACAGCTATCCCAACCTTTTTGGGCGGATTTCATCCACAGACTCAAAGTTTGTGGCTAACTGATATTGCTCATCACCACTTAGCCATTGCCGTTGTGTTTATAATTGCCGGCCACACGTACAGAACTAACTCTGGTATTGGACACAGTATGAAAGAGATTCTGGAGGCTCATATCCCTCCAGGAGGTAAGTTGGGCCGTGGACACAAAGGACTTTACGATGCGGTCAATAATTCTCTCCATTTCCAATTGGGACTCGCTTTAGCTGCTTTGGGGGTTGTCACTTCGTTGGTTGCACAACACATGTATTCCCTACCCGCTTATGCCTTCATAGCGCAAGATTATACGACTCAAGCCGCGCTATACACCCATCATCAATACATTGCCGGGTTTATCATGGCAGGAGCCTTCGCACACGGAGCTATATTCTTCATTAGGGATTATGATCCTGAACAAAATAAAGATAACGTCTTAGCGAGAATGTTAGAACACAAAGAAGCAATAATAGCTCACTTAAGTTGGGCTAGTTTATTCCTGGGGTTCCATACGCTAGGGCTCTACGTCCACAACGACGTGATGCTAGCTTTCGGGACTCCGGAAAAACAGATTCTTATTGAACCTGTATTTGCTCAATGGATTCAATCTGCTCATGGTAAAACTTTGTATGGTTTCGATGTGCTTCTATCCTCGGCAGGTAGTCCGGCAAGTAATGCTGGTCGGGGCTTGTGGTTACCCGGCTGGTTGGATGCTATTAACAACAGCAGCAATTCGCTATTCCTAACGATTGGGCCCGGGGATTTCTTGGTTCACCATGCCATCGCTTTGGGCTTACATACGACTACACTGATTCTCGTGAAAGGCGCATTAGACGCGCGCGGCTCCAAATTGATGCCAGATAAAAAAGAATTTGGTTACAGTTTTCCTTGTGACGGTCCCGGCCGAGGCGGTACTTGTGACATCTCAGCTTGGGATGCCTTCTATTTAGCCGTTTTCTGGATGCTGAACACCATTGGATGGGTCACCTTCTACTGGCACTGGAAACACATTACCTTATGGCAAGGGAATGCTGCTCAATTCAACGAATCTTCTACATATTTAATGGGGTGGTTGAGGGATTACCTATGGCTGAACTCTTCGCAACTTATTAATGGTTACAACCCCTTCGGTATGAACAGTTTATCTGTATGGGCATGGATGTTCTTATTTGGACATCTCGTGTGGGCTACTGGATTTATGTTTCCAATTTCTTGGCGCGGTTACTGGCAAGAACTCATTGAAACTCTAGCTTGGGCCCACGAACGAACACCCCTAGCAAACGTGATACGCTGGAAAGATAAACCAGTTGCCCTCTCTATCGTTCAAGCAAGACTGGTAGGACTAGCCCACTTCTCCGTGGGTTACATATTTACCTACGCAGCTTTTCTGATAGCATCTACATCAGGTAAATTTGGCTAATTTTTTTTTTGTTGACTACCAGATTGTCTATTTCCGCGTCAAGTTTGCCTTCCCATTATCTCCCACACTCTAGCTAATTTTGAGACCGACTACTCATTTATCAATAATTAGAAATAGATCTTTATTCTTCCTTTTCTAGTTATTGGTAAATAAATTTTTGGTTGCGAGTTCAATTTGTTTTAGCGCAATAACTCAATCCCGCTTACTGATTCATCAATTATGGCAAAGAAAAGTCTCATTGAGAAGGAGAAGAAAAAGAAAAAATTGGTGGAAAGATATGACATCATTCGCCAATCTTTGAAAAGACAGATTAAAACTAGTTTGTCAATTCAGGATAAACTAACTATTTCCAAAAGATTGCAATCTCTACCACGTAATAGTGCGCCTGTTCGTCTCCGTAGCCGGTGTTCCTTAACCGGACGACCCAGATCCAATTATCGAGACTTCGGTTTATCTAGACACGTACTTCGCGAAATGGCACACACTTGTGTGCTGCCCGGAGTATCCAAATCAAGTTGGTAAAAAAAGTTTTTTTTTCTATTTATCTTGCAAATGATGTATAATCCCATGAATTAGATAGTTCTTTCCACTTATATTCAATGTAATTACTCAAGAGATGTATAATAATTACATTGAAGGCATTATCTAAGCGGGGTAGAGCAGTTTGGTAGCTCGCAAGGCTCATAACCTTGAGGTCACAGGTTCAAATCCTGTCCCCGCAAAGTAAACAATCAACTGTTTACCCACGTTAGTAGAGTGGTACGGTGCCTGGTCTTCGCTGCGAGCTCAGACTAATTGATTTTTCATGTTTCACCATTTTTCATGTTTCACCAACGGATCAAGTTTCTATCTCTTCAGAGCGGAGGTCGATACACTTCAAGTCTTTCTACCAATTCTTAGATTGGGATTAGTTGACGTCACGCGATAGGATAAAAATTACCTAATTATTACTTTTTTTCCCACTTCATTTTCTGAGCCTCTTTTTTCAGTGGGACATGAATCTATCTATAAATAGATGGAGTTGTAGGTGTATATCCAGATATAAGTGTGTAATTCGGGAAAATAGCTATTTCTTCCTTTAGATCAAAATCGGTTTTCTCTGGTTAATCAAGTTCCAATATTGCGTATTGCGAGGGAAAGATGAAAGAGGCGGTACAAAAACTAACGGTGTGCCCGATAGAACTCGAAACAAAATTATTTATGATCTGAAGCCCCCTTAACTCAGCGGTAGAGTGACGCCATGGTAAGGCGTAAGCCGTCGGTTCAAATCCGACAAGGGGCTAACCAAGAAGCCGTCCGAAATCCAAGGATTGAGCTGTCTCAGCTTCACAGAAACGACCGGGTCCGCATAATCTCAATGCAAGAAAAAGTTGTATTTTCCACTATTTCTAATAAGGAAAAAAAGAAAGTTACAATTTTGTGAAAACGTAACTTGGTGCGAAATTCAAATGAATTGACTCCAAATTCAATTTTTTAGTTAAATTGTTTCGTTTTTTATCCCGATTTCCAACTTAAATTGTTTTGTTACACCGAATCCAAATTCAAATCATGTGTCGTCTTTTACAATATGTAAAAATCAAATGGATATAATTTTTAATGTCGCAACCTTTTTTGTTACTCTCACTTTGGGAATTGAATATTAATTCCCAATATCAATATATATCTATCTATATAACTATATCTACAGTTATATGTCAATTTGGATAAAAGAGGAGGAAAATTACGTGGCAAACTTCTTCCCACTTCCGCAGATAATTTCCGATAACTAGCAGAAGTTATTTGAGTCTCTAGCATTCTTATTTATCATATCCTCCTCGTAAATCCATGAAAACAATTTTGCCGTTAGGGTTCGAAACAGGAAGCAAATCACTTTGTTCGATGTTGAATTTTCTAGCATATCCCCTGCTCGGGATTAAGCTGCGGCATTCCATTATCCATTACTGCTACTTGGGATCGAATAAAAAGGCTTCCAATTTTTACTGGGGATTGGTAAAATAGGTACCAAAATAGTTTTTGAAAAAAAAAGGGGGGGGTGGATACCACACACACATATATACATATGTACATATATTACAGATATATGTGGGTAAGCTCTTCACACCGCTCCAGTATCTCTCCCCCCAGAGATTCAGGGAAACGACTTCGTTTTCTGTTAGGTCGGATTCCCAAGCCAAGGTACCTCCAATGCGGCTGAATGGTTAACAAAGTCTCGGGAGAAAAGAAAGGTCCACCCACTGCTCGGAAAACTACGTAAAAAACGGGATCAGCTCGGGATCAAGTAAGTGGTAAAAAAGAGATGTCCGAAAGTTGAAATTAACTGAGAAAGAGAGAAGGGGGAGGGGGAAACTGGAAGCGAGGCAAAGAAGATGATGAGGGGGTCGAAAAATCCCAAAGTTCTGACTGAGGTTGAAAAATCTACCAGTCTCATTTTCCTGTAGTAACTCCCGGGAGTAGGGAGTACGCTGCCTCGATAAATGACTTCCCATTCTCGGAGGGGCCAATGTTGTAGCGACCTAATCTTATCTCACCGCGAAGGTACGGAACTACACCTACACCGTGTCGCAACTTAAGAAAAAAATAGGGGAACCCAGAAATGGTTTGAGGAGCTGAGTGAGGGAATGACTATGACCATTGCCATTGGAAAATCTTCCAAGGAGCCGAAAGATTTATTTGATAGTATGGATGACTGGCTCAGGAGAGATCGTTTCGTCTTCGTGGGTTGGTCTGGTCTACTACTGTTTCCCACTGCTTACTTCGCTTTGGGCGGCTGGTTCACGGGTACAACCTTTGTCACTTCATGGTACACCCATGGATTAGCTAGTTCTTACTTGGAGGGATGCAACTTTCTGACTGCCGCGGTCTCTACTCCTGCTAACAGTTTGGCCCACTCCTTGCTCCTCTTGTGGGGCCCTGAAGCTCAAGGAGATTTCACCCGTTGGTGCCAATTAGGAGGTTTATGGACCTTCGTTGCTCTCCACGGCTCTTTTGCTCTAATAGGTTTTATGTTACGCCAATTCGAACTTGCAAGGTCCGTACAACTACGCCCCTACAACGCAATAGCTTTCTCCGCCCCAATTGCGGTTTTTGTCTCCGTATTTTTGGTTTACCCCTTGGGGCAATCTGGTTGGTTTTTCGCACCCAGTTTCGGCGTAGCCGCCATCTTCCGATTCATTCTATTTTTTCAAGGTTTTCATAATTGGACTCTGAATCCATTTCATATGATGGGGGTTGCGGGAGTCCTCGGCGCGGCCCTTTTATGCGCCATCCACGGTGCTACAGTTGAAAATACTCTATTTGAAGACGGTGACGGAGCAAACACATTCCGCGCGTTCAATCCGACTCAGTCTGAGGAAACTTATTCAATGGTAACCGCGAATCGTTTCTGGTCCCAAATATTCGGTGTTGCTTTCTCCAACAAACGTTGGTTACACTTCTTTATGTTATTTGTGCCAGTGACGGGTTTATGGATGAGTGCTATTGGAGTAATTGGTCTCGCCCTCAATTTACGTGCGTACGACTTTGTCTCTCAAGAGATTCGGGCAGCAGAAGATCCCGAGTTTGAGACTTTTTATACAAAAAATATCTTACTAAACGAAGGTATTCGTGCCTGGATGGCAGCTCAGGATCAGCCCCACGAAAACCTTGTATTTCCCGAGGAGGTTTTACCCCGTGGAAACGCTCTTTAATGGAACCCTCTCGCTGGGTGGCCGCGATCAGGAAACCACAGGTTTTGCTTGGTGGGCTGGCAATGCCCGACTAATTAACCTGTCTGGTAAATTGCTTGGTGCCCACGTAGCTCATGCCGGCCTGATTGTCTTCTGGGCTGGAGCTATGAATTTGTTTGAAGTGGCTCACTTCGTATCGGAGAAGCCTATGTATGAGCAGGGATTAATCCTACTTCCCCACCTGGCTACTCTAGGTTGGGGGGTGGGTCCCGGGGGGGAGGTATCCGATACCTTTCCTTATTTCGTTTCCGGAGTACTCCACTTGATTTCCTCTGCAGTTTTGGGATTCGGGGGTATATATCACGCTCTGATCGGACCCGAAACTTTGGAGGAATCCTTTCCTTTCTTCGGTTATACTTGGAAAGATAAAAATAAGATGACCACAATTCTCGGTATTCATTTAATACTACTAAGTTTTGGAGCTTTTCTCCTAGTTTTCAAAGCACTCTATTTCGGAGGGTTGTATGACACATGGGCACCCGGGGGTGGAGATGTAAGAGAGATTACAAGCCTTACTCTAAGTCCTAATATTATCTTTGGCTATCTACTGAAATCCCCTTTTGGGGGAGAGGGATGGATTGCTAGTGTGGATAATCTGGAAGATATCATCGGGGGACATGTATGGTTGGGATCCATTTGTCTTTTTGGCGGAATTTGGCACATATTAACGAAACCGTCTGCCTGGGCTCGTCGCGCTCTCGTATGGTCCGGAGAAGCTTACTCATCCTACAGCTTGGGAGCCCTTGCTATTTTCGGTTTCACCGCCTGCTGTTTCGTATGGTTCAACAACACGGCATATCCTAGCGAGTTTTATGGTCCCACCGGTCCAGAAGCTTCTCAAGCTCAAGCTTTCACCTTTCTTGTCAGGGACCAACGCCTCGGGGCCAACATAGGTTCTGCTCAAGGACCTACTGGGTTGGGTAAATACCTGATGCGTTCCCCCACGGGAGAAATTATTTTCGGAGGCGAAACTATGCGCTTCTGGGACCTTCGTGCTCCTTGGTTAGAGCCCTTAAGGGGTCCCAACGGTTTAGACCTTAGTAAGTTAAAGAGGGATATACAGCCGTGGCAGGAGCGACGATCCGCGGAGTATATGACTCACGCCCCTCTGGGTTCTCTAAACTCCGTAGGTGGAGTAGCAACCGAGATCAACGCCGTGAACTATGTATCTCCCCGGAGTTGGTTGGCAACCTCCCACTTTGTCCTGGGATTCTTCTTTTTCGTGGGTCACCTATGGCATGCGGGTAGGGCTCGCGCAGCCGCAGCTGGGTTTGAAAAAGGAATTGACCGCGATACCGAACCCGTTCTTTCCATGACACCCCTTAATTAAATAATTAAAACTTGGAAAAAAACAATATGTTTATGTTGAGGTGATTATGAAAAAATAGGAATCCTCACTTCCTTTTTTTCGCCACGTCCTCATGTCGGTGCCAGATTCATTACATCCAGATAAACTCTATCTATCTATTCGAATAGATAGATAGAGTTTATCTGGTAATAAATAATACCAAGTTCTCTTCAGTGGAGTAAGAGGAGAAAAAAAATTCGTAAGTTCGTAAGACTAGTAATAACTGCCGCCCTTTCTGTCCAATATTTCTACGACGTAATAGAAGTAGTAGGAGAGAGAGGGATTCGAACCCTCGATAGCATTTCATTGCCATGCCAGTTTTCAAGACTGGAGCCTTAAACCGCTCGACCATCTCTCCCAGCTAAGCTTATCTTCCACCCGCAGAGGTATTCAATCACTCCTTTTAGACACTTCTGATAATAGATAAGAAGGTGTTCAATATCTATCTATCTATAGATTTTGATAGATATCCTTTTTTTTAATCAAAATATTTCTATACCACGAAAGATGCAGAATGAAAATAATTCTGACCGTGGAGTTGTTACAGATAATCATCCCGAATATCGGAATTCAAACTAATTATTACTCAATAATAACCTTATTAAATTTGAGGTAGTTAGTAGCAAAAAGGGAAGGTATTCGCGCCCCGTCGACAAAGTAAGTCGCGGCGGGGAGAGGGTTCCGTCGGATGAGGATTGGATGGTATGAACAACCTATTCCTTATGTGGAAACAATCAGAATTATGACTATCGCGTTCCAATTGGCTTTATTTGGATTAATTGCTATCTCATTCCTACTAGTTGTAGGCGTGCCCGTTGCGTTTGCATCCCCCGGCGGTTGGTCCAACAATAAAAATATTGTCTTTTCAGGGGCTTCATTATGGATCGGATCAGTTTTTTCGGTAGGTATACCCAACTCTTTCATCTCCTAACTATTGTTTCGGTTCCTCCCCTCGTAATTCACCGTTACGGGTGGAGACGCCAAATGAAAGAAATAAGCACCCGTCTAAATTTTTAGAAAAGGGCTACAACGATGAAGTTAATTTCAACTTCATGAGGGAGTAAATAAGTTAGGCCCCCCCAATTCATTGAATTTCTCACGTATAAACTAAATACGTAATCGAGTTTCTCAATTAATAGGAACTCATCACGGCGTTAAAATGGGATGGTAGATTATGCGGATATAGTTGAATGGTAAAATATCTCTTTGCCAAGGAGATGACGCGGGTTCGATTCCCGCTATCCGCCTATCCTATAGAAAATAAATGGGTCACGTCCTATATAGAAATATGCATAAAAAATTTTGGATGAAATATTAGAAACCCGTTGGAAAGGGAGACCAATCCAATATTTTCTCTCTCAAAAATTCGTTTCTTCCTTTCCTTGAAAGAAATGAAATTTTCAGATGAAACAGTTTTGTTGAGATAGCCCTTTCGCCAGCAAATGCGTATCACAATTGATAATTGGTATGCAGGGGGGGGGGGGGCAGCTACTTGCTAATTTTTTCAATGAATAGTATACTTATTACTAGTAGAAACGCTAAACGTGGGTAACATACTTGCCACATATGTCAGTTGCTACCGAACAATCCGAATCGGATCAGTGTTTTCATTTGTGGCCGGATCGGCGTTGTTCGCTGATAGTCAGCAGAGGGCGATATAGTCAAGCGGTAAGACGTAGGACTGCAAATCCTTAATCCCCCAGTTCGAATCTGGGTGTCGCCTAACAATAGAATCTCTACGTATAGAAAGATGAAGAACTAGATCTATTTAGTTTACTTGAATTTCTTAATTTAGGTAGTTCCGGGGATTGTTTGTTGCGCCCAAATCGGATACAGGTTGAGGTGCTCTATAGCCTGTTATAGCCTGTCACATTTCATGTGTCTCGATGCGTCCACGCATAAACAATCCCAATTGATTATATCACTAATTGGTAGTCGGAAACTCCAAATCACCGAAATTTTTGAAAGGGAAAACATTAACTGGTACCATTGATAAAAAAAATAGATTTTTGAAGACACAGTCTCTCGCGTCATTAGAGTATCCTATCAGGCAGGCGTCTGCTCCTCGCCAGCAACACGCCTCGAGCTTCTTCAAGCTTTACATCGTATTTGGACTTATAAATAATAAATAATTAGTGGAAATCAAGAGAGTAAATAGATGGGAATTACAACTACGGATTCAGTTACTATAGCTTGGGCTGCCCTGACGGTGATTTCTACATCTTCCCTCTCACTTGTAGTTCGGGGGAGAAGCGGGTTGTAACAAACGTCTAGCCGGGCCTTCACTAGTTTGATTCGAAGAATACACGTGGCGGTGGAGAGGCCACCAATTTGTGTCTCCCCCACCCTAATTTTTTTTTCCGAATAAAAAAGTGCGGCGCAGCCGTTTCTTATTGGATTTATTTCTTCTGCCCTCGCTCGTGGTGTAATCATTGTTACCCATTAATTTTAGAAATTTCTTGACGTGACATTGCGTCGGGGAGAAAATTAACCAAATATTTTGAGTAAATTGATAGTTTCTACCTGTTTCTTCTTTCCCATCTAATATACTGTAATTTGCTGGATACAGCGTGGACGGAAATACACAAATATAGTTAAAGCGGTCTTTTTGAGTAGTAACTACGCGCACGGGTACGTCTAAAGAACCTTCTTACGAAGAAGGGGGAGGCTGAATATAAATAAGTGAATTTTATAGAAGAGGAAGCAAATATCTCGGGGAGTTCTAATTAACCCGAATTCCTTTTTTCCATTTGCCATTTCGAAACAAAATTTGCCATTTCAAAACAAAAATTGAAATAACGAATTGGATCAATTGCGTAATTTAATAGATTGATTTTTTTGTCACTACCAAAGAGAAGCTATCTCGGTTGTTGTTAGCTCACCTCTTTGTTAACTCAAATTTCAATTATTTCATCTGATGTTATGAATGTGCCCGGAATGAAAGACAGAGAATGAATATATACTTGACCTACACCTGAGATTATACCTACGGTTCAGATACCCCACCCCGTTTCGCCTGGTTTGTTTAGGTTGATTCACCCCTTTGGAAGAGGTATACGGAAAAATCTACCCGAATGTTCTAGTCAAATGCCCAATATTAGGCATTAGGTAGAAACCAGCTTTGTAGGAAGCAAGAGTAATTCAATGAGAAATAAAAATTGATAGATCACTTTTTTGATCTATCAATTTTGGGCAATTCCATTGGGAAATGATGCGTAATACGTGGTAACCGGGAAGAAAGAAGCAGTATAAAAACGCATAGATTCCGATTGGCAGAAAAAAACTAATCAAGAAGGGGCGCTAAGTTCGGAGTAAGTTGCTACCACAGCCGGAGTGGCACAAAATTTCTGTACGGAATATGGAGTAATTGTTTGCATATCGCTCCATTTCACGAGTGAAGAGCAAACGGTGCCCCCTTCGTTTCCCCTTCCTAGTTGTTCCCGCATACGAAGTTTATTAACAAATTGGTAATCAAATTAGTTATCCATTACTAGTTATTCTGCGCGGCCGTTTGAATGTAAAGAATAAGTAGAAAAGCTGTCGGGATCAGAATAAAAAGTGCGGTAGCTACAAACGCAAGAATATTTACTTCCGTATTGGTAGTTCAAATCATCAATTGGAAAATAGCTCGAGCAGTTTCATTGAAAAAAACTCTCGGACTCTGTTGTGAACCATCTATTCCTAATTAGTCGGGTTGACCGAATCTCTATTCTTGGTTAATCAAATGGAAAAAAAAATATCGAAGTTGAATCTTCGATATCGATTACATAGTATATCACGAAATGAAATCTCGAGAATACCTATTCCTTGCTTTCGCGAAATATCAGCCTACTCCCGACGCCTCTGCTTCGGATTAATTTATACCATAAAAATGGTATAAAAAAAAATTATGGAATGATTAGTCTAATCCCAATTTAGATTGTTCAATCAATTGATTCTTTCGTTATTTCCTTGTTACTTTTTCTAGATTGACAATTTCTAGGTAATGCCATTACCTTCTTAAGAGGTAATCCGGCCCCCATCGTCTAGAGGCCTAGGACACCTCCCTTTCACGGAGGCGACGGGGATTCGAATTCCCCTGGGGGTATTCATCTTTAACTTATGGGTCGATGCTCGAGTGGTTAATGGGGACGGACTGTAAATCCGCTGGCGATGCCTACGCTGGTTCGAATCCAGCTCGACCCAAGCCCGAGGCTGTAGGTTTAACTTTGAACTAGCACATTTTGTTGGAGTTCATCGGGATTGACGGGTCTCGAACCCGCAACTTCCGCCTTGACAGGGCGGTGCTCTAACCGATTGAACTACAATCCCAACAATTAGTTCGATTAGAGTCTATGTAGCAATTGCCTCGGAGTCAACGACGAGTCAGCGATCTTTTTTTTTCTACCTCCCTTTCTGTAGATTCAAACTATTAGTTGGCAATACTGAAATTGCTATGGACGGAAGGGATAACATCTGTCTGTTTTTTACAAGCTTTTGCTGGTAATCAAAATTCTTGATGTGATATAATTACTAGAAATACTTCACTGCTACGTATTTATTGGCTCCTCCCCTCAATTTCGACAAAAAAGCTTAGTTAGGTTTATTAAATCTGGATCGGAAAGATGTCTCTTATTTACAGCTCATGAAAATGATTGAACTTGTGGTACGAAAAAAGTTGCGAAGAGTAAAATAGAACTTTTTCCACACCTTCCTTGTCTACACGTTGGCATGTGAATATTTATCCATATGAATATTTATCTCCAAACGATTGCGAAGATAAAAAAAAAAATTGATTGCCAATTTTTTGGAGGCTCGGGTTGCGATGCCCTATACATAGAAAGATGAAGATACAAAAATTTAATGAATATTTTTTAATTGAGGATGAGTCTCAATTTATCATTTTATTGGGAGGAAGTGGAAATATGCCCGTACTACCAGAACTTGCACAAATTCAATTCGAAGGGTTTAATCGATTTGTTCATGAAAGATTGCTTGAAGAACTTGAAAATTTTCCGAAAATTGAAGACACAGATAAGGAAGTCGAATTCTGATCTATTAGTGGACAGTACCAATTGACGCAACCTTCAGTCGAAGAGAGAGATGCCGCGTATCAATGTGTCACATACTCATCCGATCCATATGTACCAGTTTAATTAACTCGTAGCGAAAATCAAGTGGTGCAAGAAGAAGACGTGCGGCCCGGATCTATTCCTTGGATGAATTCTAAAGGGACGTTTATTATCAATGGAGTTGCCAGAGTTTTAGTGAATCAAATCTTGAGAAGTCCCGGTATTTACTACAACCGAGAATCGGATCAAAAAGGAATTTTCACATATACTAGCACTGTAATTTCGGATCGGGGAGGCAGATTCAAATTAGAAATGGATAGGAAAGGAAAAATTTGGGTTCGTATTAGCAAGAAGAAGAAAATATCCATCTTGATCTTATTAGTAGCTATGGGGTTAGGCAAAAAAGATATCTTACAAAATGTTCGTTACCCCAAGATTTTTTCAAATATGTTAGAAAAGCAAGAAGGGACTGTCGAATCGTCAGAGGATGCTACAGCGGAACTTTACAAGCACTTATACTCTGCCACAGATGCGGATATCTCGTTTTCAGAATCTATATTCAAGGAATTATAGAAGAGGTTTTCTCAGCATAGATGTGAGTTGGGGCGGATTGGTCGACGAAACCTGAACATCAAATTAACTCTTGATGTACCCGAAACGGAACATTTTTTGCTACCACAAGACGTACCAGCAGCCGCAGATCACTCAATAGAAATAAGCTACGGAATGGGCAACCTCGACGACATAGATCACCTGAAAAATCGACGTGTTCGATCTGTAGCGGATTCGCCTCAAGAACAATTGAAATTAGCCCTAAACCGCTTGGAGAATTCGATTCGACAGAATATATCTAGGGCCGTTAGGCGAAAACGCGCGATAACGCCCCGGGGATTGGTGACGCCTGCACCGGTAATAGCAACATTCAAAGAGTTTTTTGGATCACACCCCTTATCACAATTTCTAGACCAAATTAACCCATTATCAGAAATGGTTCATAAACGAAGATTAAGCTCCGTAGGTCCTGGAGGGTTGACGCGGCGAACCGCCAGTTTTCAAGCTAGAGATATTCATTTTAGTCATTATGGTCGCATCTGCCCGATCGAAACATCGGAAGGCATGAATGCTGGTCTTATTTCGTCACTAGCTATTCAGGCAGAAGTTAGTAATTCCGGGTCTTTGCAAAGCTCGTACCTCAAAATTTCGGAATCATTGGAAAAGGAGCAATTAATCGACTCATCTCCCACTGAAGATGATTACTGCCGAATAGCAACTGAAAATTCATTAATATCCCAATGGAGAACTAGAGAGAAGGAACTCATACCGGTTCGATATCAGCAAGAATTCCTCAGCGTCCTTTGGGAACAAGTTGATTTTCGAAGCATTCATCCCTCACATTATTTCTCTGTCGGGGCTTCTCTTATTCCATTCATTGAGCATAATGATGCGAACCGTGCCTTAACGGGTTCTACCATGCAACGTCAGGCGGTTCCACTAGTTAATCCCGAAAGATGCTTTGTAGGGACTGGGTTAGAAAGTTAAGTAGCTTCAGATTCAGGAAGTGTAGTTGTATCTGAACGAGAAGGATAAATCCAATATATTGGCGGCAATAGAATTGAACTATTATCAATCGACGAAGCGCAAGGCAATGATGTGGTTTTACGTGTTACAAATAATAAATTAAAAATATATGAGCGTTCCAATAGCAATACCTGTGTACACCAGAAGTCTACGGCTTCGGCGGGAGAATTACCGAAACGCGGAGAAGTCATCGCGGATGGGGCAGCAACCGCTAGGGGGGAATCAGCTTCAGGTAGAAATATCTTAGTAGCCTACATGCCATGGGAAGGCTACAACTTCGAAGATGCAGTGTTGATTAGTGAACGCCCAATATACGAAGACATCTCCACATCTCTTCACATTGAAAGACACGAAGTTGAAGTCTGCGTAACAAATCAGGGTCCTGAAAGGGTTACCAAGCAAATACCTCAATTGGATAGTCATGCACTTCGACACTTAGACGATAATGGGCTCGTCGAATCGGGATCTTGGGTAGAGGCTGGGGATGTCTCGGTGGGTAAACTGACGCCCCAAGAGGGGGCAGATTCATCACGTGCTCCAGAAGGGAGATTATTACAAGCCATTTCCGGTATACAATTAGTTAACGCGAGAGAAAGCTGTCTGAAAGTTCCAATTGGTGGAAGAGGTCGAGTCACCGACGTCAGGTGGGTCTATCCCGAAGATGATACTTCGAACGATTCAGAAGTCATTCATATCTATATATTGTAAAGGCGTAAGATACAAGTAGGTGATAAGATAGCTGGCAGACATGGAAATAAAGGTATTGTGTCAAAAATATTACCTAGAAAGGATATGCCTTATTTGCAAGATGGGACACCAGTCGACATGATATTAAGTCCTTTAGGAGTACCTTCATGAATGAATGTGGGACAGATTTTCGAATGCCTACTCGGGTTAGCCGGGGAGTTTTCAGAAACCCATTACCGTATAGTACCTTTCGATGAGAGATACGAGCGGGAAGCTTCGAGAAAACTAGTATTTGCAGAACCCTGTAGGGCGAGTGCGAGTACTCATAATCCGTGGTTATTTGAACCCGATCACCCCGGAAAAAGTCGATTGATCGATGGACGAACGGGTGATCCTTTCGTGCAACCTGTTACAACTGGAAAAGCCTATATGATGAAATTGATTCATCAGGTCGACGATAAAATTCATGCGCGATCCAGCGGACCTTATGCACTTGTTACACAGCAACCTCTCAAGGGGAGATCCAGACGGGGGGGACAACGGGTTGGAGAAATGGAAGTCCGGGCTTCGGAGGGTTTTGGCGTGTCTTATACGTCGCAAGAAATGCCTACAATTAAATCAGATCATATTCAGGCTCGTTACAAGGTACCTAGTGCAATTATGATTGGAAAACCTGTTTCCAAACCCAATACCGTTCCGGAGTCTTTCCGATTGCCAGTTCGAGAGTTACGTCGTATGGGTTTAAACCTGGAGCACAGTTTCGTAGTCGAGGAAGATTTAGAGAGGCAGACTGAAAACATTTGATATCTAATTGAAACTTCTTTCATGAATAATAATCAATTAAATTTTTTTCTATTATGATTCATCGAGCTAATTATCAACAGCTTCGGATTGGACTGGCTTCCCCCGAACAGATTCGTGGTTGGGCTGAAAGGGAGTTACCCAATGGAGACGTCATCGGGCAAGTCGATTAACCTTACACGTTGCATCATAAGACCCATAAACCAGAGAGAGATGGCTCATTTCGTGAAAGGATACTTGGACCCATAAAAAGCGGTGTCTGTGCCTGTGGAAACTATCGATCTATCAATAATGAAGAAGAGTCTTCTAATTTCTGCAAACATTGTGGAGTTGAGTTTACCGACTCCCGGGTTCGAAGATATCGAATGGGATATATTAAACTTGCGTGTCCGGTAACCCATGTGTGGTTTTTAAAACGAATTCCTAGTTATATTGCAAATCCACTTGCCAAACCTCTTAAAGAACCAGAAAGCCCAGTATATCGCGATGTGTGACTCGATTGTACGTGTCGATCATTACAGATTGATTGGAAGCTGTCATTCCATGCAAAAGTGGGAGGCCTCTAACCGACATGTTCCTCGCGTCGATCGAGGATTATTGTCTAACTCGGGATAAAAACTACCGCGTATAGAACGGGGACCCCCTCCATGGTCAATTCTTGTCAAAAAATCCAGAGATTGGGCTTCGTAATAACTACTTCCATTTCAGTTAATAAAAGAAAACTCAAGTCCTTTTTAACACAACCCCTTGGTTTCATTTCCCCAAAAAAGACTTTCTAAATAATATTATCTAAATATGGTTATGAAAATCTAATCATCGCATCGATTTTTCTATTCGATTCAATTAGTAGCCATCGAAGTAGAATGGAAACCCAAAGAGGGAAGTGATCGCATTGGGAACAAGGGAAATATCTCCAGCCTACGACTAAACTGAGAAAGAAATATGGAGGGGGAAAACTACTTCTTCTTCAGTAGGTCGCTCAATACGGGGGGGGTCCAAGACTACTCGAGAGAAACAAGTTGAAACCCGAGTAATGAGCAACTATTTTATCTTCGATGAGACAGTGTTACCAAGTCTCAAAAACGTCAAATTGTTTCAATTTGACGCTTAGTTATTTGAGCCGGATGAGGGGAAACACTCGTGTCCGATTCTAAGGGGGGGGGGTCTGCCCCACCTATCCCAATCTCTTTCTTGCTAGGCCCGTGGCCGGAAGGCCCAACCTATTAAGATTGCGGGGTTTGTTCAATTATGAAGACCGATCCTGGAGAAATATGCTTCCTATCTTTTTTTCCACTCGAAATTATGAAACGCTTCAGGGGAACGAAATCGCCACCGGGGGGGATGCCGTCGAAAAAGGATTAACTAGTTTGGATCTGCAAAGTGTTATGGATCGTGCATATTTGGAGTGGCAGGCGCCGGCAAAGCAAAGGCCTGTTGGGAATGAATGGGAAGATCGAACAATTCAAAGGAGAAAAGATCTTCTGGTCAGACGGATGAAATTAGCAAAGGATTTTTTACGCACGAACCTAAAACCAGAATGGATGGTTTCAAATCTCTTGCCGGTTCTTCCACCTGAATTGAGACCAATAGTTGAATCGTATGAAGGTGAATTAGTTACTTCCGACCTTAATGAACTTTATAGAAAGGTAATTCATCGAAATAATACTCTCGTTGAATTTTTATCCGGCAGTGAATTTACGCCGGAGGGATTAATCGTTTGTCAGAAAAGACTTATTCAAGAAGCTGTAGACGCTCTCATCGATAATGGTATACGGGGGCAACCAATGAGGGATATTAATAATAGACCCTACAAGTCATTTTCGGAGGTTATTGAGGGCAAAGAGGGACGATTTCGCGAGAATTTGCTCGGAAAACGAGTCGACTATTCGGGTCGCTCCGTCATTGTCGTAGGCCCATCTCTTTCACTACATCAATGTGGATTACCTCGAGAAATGTCAATTGAACCTTTTCAAGTATTTGTAATTCGTAACTTGATTGGATGACATCTCGCTTGTAATCTGCGAGCGGCTAGGGGTATGATACGTAAAGGAGATCCCATTATATGGGAAGTTCTTCGGGAAGTTATGCGGGGTCACCCCATACTACTGAATCGGGCACCTACTTTGCATAGGCTAGGTATACAGGCATTTCAGCCCATCTTAATAGAGGGACGTGCCATTCGTTTGCATCCATTGGTTCGTGGGGGGTTTAATGCAGATCTCGACGGAGATCAGATGGCCGTCCATGTGCCCCTATCTCTCGAAGCTCAGATTGAAGCTCGTCTCCCGATGTTTTCGCACATAAATTTGTTATCCCCTGCTACAGGCGATTCCGTATCTGTCCCGAGTCAAGACATGCTTCTCGGTCTCTATGTACTAACAATTGAGAATAAGCAAGGAATTTATGGAAACAGACATTCCGTTTTCGTGGGAGGGGGTGATGCCTACTCTGCTGGAATACCCAGTTTCGGTAGTTACCACGACGTACTCAGGGCCAAGGAATCAAATCAAATTGATTTCTGTAGTTTTTTATGGCTTCGATGGGAAATTAATTTGGAAATGATTAGTTCGAAAATTCGTGAATTACCTATTGAATCTCAATATGAATCCTTGGGAACCTCTCTTCACTCTTATGATAATTATCAGATTAGGAAGTGTAAGAAGGGGTATATCTTAAGTATACATGTACTTACCACGGCTGGCCGAATTTTGTTTAATCAACAATTGAGGGAAGCAATACAAGGTGTGTCGAAGGCTTTTCCGTGTGCCACTTCACTGTGTGCGCACCGGATATGATTACACAAGACGAAATGCCCACATCTAACTGCAATAATGAAAAATAAAAAATTTTTTAAATAGAAATATATTTATATATTTAATAACTAATTAATAAATCACTTAAATTCAAAATATTGATTAATAAAGACCACAAGATAAAAAGATATATTAAGTTGAGGTTTCTATAATGACGAATCAAACTGAATTGCCGTTCTGCAATAAAACAATGGATAGGGTTGCGATGAGGCGACTCATCAGCAAGTTAGTCGTTTGTTTCGGGGTTGCATCTACAACAAATATTTCGGATCAAGTTAAGATTTCGGGTTTTCAGCAAGCTACAAAAGCATCTGTCTCACTGGGCATTGACGATCTCCTAGCAGTGCCGTCTAGGGGATGGCTTGTACAAGACGCTGAGAGATAAAGTTACGTGTCGGAGCAGCATTATCGCTGCGGTAGTCTGCATGCCGTAGAGAAATTACGTCAATCAATTGAAGCCTGGTACGCTACAAGCGAATGTTCAAAACGGGAAATGAATCCCAGTTTCAAAATGATCGATCCTTTAAATCCAGTCCACATGATGTCTTTTTCGGGGGCTCGAGGAAGTATATCTCAAGTCCATCAGTTGCTCGGCATGAGAGGATTGATGTCGGATCCCCGGGGACAAGTAATTGATCTACCCATCCGAAGAAACCTCCGCGAAGGCCTATCCTTGACGGAATATATCATTTCTTGCTACGGTGCCCGCAAGGGCGTTGTGGATACCGCCGTTCGAACCTCTGATGCCGGATACCTGACACGCAGACTCGTTGAAGTGGTTCAACACATTGCCGTACGCAGAAAAGATTGCGAAACGACTAAAAGCATTGCTTTACTTAATATCATCGAAGAGAAACGAGAATCTATTAGAACAATATCATATCAAAAATTGGTTGGACGCGTGCTGGCAGATAATGTCTACCGGGATGTCAGATGTATCGCCACTCGTAATCAAGATATCAGTGATGGACTGGCTAGTAACTCAGTAGTATCGACGCAGCCAATATATGTGAGATCTCCTTTGACACGTAAAAGCATTTTCCGGATTTGTCAGTTGCGTTATGGTCGGAGTCTTGCTCAGTACGACTTAGTGGAATTGGGGGAAGCCGTTGGTATCATTGCGGGTCAATCCATTGGAGAACCGGGAACTCAATTAACATCAAGAACTTTTCATACGGGTGGGGTATTTACGGGCGATATCGCAGAATACGTACGAATTCCGTTTAATGGACTTATTAATTCTGATGGGAGGCTTGTTTACCCCACACGTACACGACATGGACATCCTGCTTGGATGTGTCGAAATGATCTATCTGTTGTTATTACGAGTTGTGGCAATATACATAATTTTGTCGTGCCAGCTCGAAGTCTACTTATGATTCGAAGCGGTCAGTATGTTGAGGCGCAGCAAATCATTGCGGAAGTACGAGCCAAGGAATTTCCCCTTAAGGAACGTATCCAAAAAGCTATCTATCCAAATTTAAGAGGAGAAATTCACTGGAGTAAATTTGTGTGGCATGTACGCGATTGCATAAGCAATCCCATTCGTGTCGTACGCGAGGCGGGTCATATCCGGATTCTTTCAGGAGTTTATAACGAATCCAACGAACGCTGCTTGTTTCATAAAGATCAAGATAGAGTTGGTATCAAATTCAACTCTACCGAAAGGAGATGCAATTCCTTCGAAACAATTGGTGAAGGTAAAATCGATGCCGCCAACCGGGAAGGTTCGCAAAAAAGTATCGAAGAATTTGGAATCGATTCAAAATGTTTTTTAAGTTGGTCAAAATCTCCGATATCTAACTCTATTTTATCTAATATCAAGGTGGAGCGGTCCCAAAAAACTGAATCCGTTTCTCTGTCGTTGGAAAGACAACAAGGAAATCTCAACGAATCCTGTTTCGTAAATATTGATGTTCAATTAAATATCATTTTGGCTGAAAGTGATGTCTTTGCCATCTACGACAAATTTGAGTATCAAACCGGTACTTCGGGGATTCTAAAATATGGCACCATAGAAGTTGAATCTATCGATAAAGAGATATTCATTTTTGATGGTGAGGCGGAAGATGGTAAGGTGGAAGAAATGACTTGCGGCTCATGGTATAGAGTAGTCGGGGGAGGCAATTCCTTCCTAATTCCCGAGGAGTCTTATACTATATATGAACCCCCATCATCTATTTTAGTAACAAACAATACTATTGTAGAAGAAGGCGCGCGAATAACTGATACTATTAGTAGTAAAACACGTGGACTAATCCGAATCGAAAAGACATTAACAAATAATATTACGGTAAGAGTATTACCCGGATATATTCATAATCCGGGAAGGCCAACTAATATACCCAGACAAGATATTAATCTAGTAGAAACCGGTAATATGATTCCTGATGGAATTGAAGCCGAGGATTGGGTTTACCTCCAATCGGTTACACTTTACAGGAGAAGAAAGACCTCTGTCCCGGTAAGACCAGTTGTCAAATACGACGTATCTAGCGACTCTTTGGTGCAAGGAGTCTTCCGTGTTGATAGGCCGAAAACGCAGAAACGCACGAAAGCTCAAACCTCTCTATGTATCTCTCATAAAAATGGTGAGAGAATCGAAATGATTAACCACACGACTACTCAATTAATTCGAACTTTTTTAGTAGCTGGGTGGCCAAGACGCCTTCATGAGACCCCTTTTAAGAAAAAGAACTACTTATCTCTCACCAGTGTGAGAATTAATAATCTCTTCAGTACTTTTCTTCAGGTTAATTTAGTGGCGTCTCCTCCTGCAAGAAGGCTTGGGGTCAGTCAGGTTTCTCGAAAATTGGTGTCTGTTGACAAGCCCTTCCTCGCTCAAGTCAATCTATCTGACGACGGCAATGATTTAGTTCTCAAAAATCAGAGCATTACTGTTCATTCGGTGTCGGAGCGTGGTGCATCTTTCCTAACTTTGTCACCGTTTGACTTTTCTCGTAATAATATCCTTGCTGATTCAACCAGTAATAACTACGACAAAAGAGTTGGGGAATATTTTCCCTGCTCAGAATCAAGTATAGTCAGCTCAACCGGGAGTCCGAAAAACGTTTCATTCAGTTTCAAATGTGAATCTTTTTCAGAAAAGTCTCCAAATCTAAATAGTAAAGAGAGGTTGATTAACTTCGAGAGATCGAGCTTTACTTGTTGTCAATCAAAATTTGAAGAGGTAGGTCTATCGGGGACTTCACACGCTACTTCCTACTTATTGGCTCCCCCTTATTTGGCACCGAGTAGCAACCCCCCCCTCTTCAGAAATTATTTTCTTGATTATTCGACAGATATGTATGCCGTAGATACGTCGGAATACCGACACCAACGTCGGTATCTAATTGATGAAAACAAATTAATATTGAAATGTCCTATAAATCCTTTTTTCAATAGATTTCTGTTGAAGAAGCCAATTTATTCGCCGCCAAAATTTTCCAGTCGGGGAATCCTTTCAATTAATCTGGGACTACTAATCAGTAGAAATCGATTTTTCTGTGGAAGTAGTGTATTCCTACAGTCCGGTCAGGTCGTAGCCATTCACCGAGATTACTTATTAGTCAGAACTGGTAAAACTCTGCTGGCGACTCGGGGAGCAGCTCCTCATAAGATATCTGGAGACATCATTGGGGAGGGGGATACATCAATAACGTTACCGTATGATAGGTCAAAATCTGGAGATATAACGCAGGGTCTTCCGAAGGTTGAGCAGCTGCTAGAATCTCGTTCTGTTGCTTCTATTCCAGTAAGAATCGAAGATCTTTTTAGAAGATGGAATCAGGGTATTACGAAATTAATTGGGAACCTCTGGAGCCACTTCCTAAGTGCTGGAACAAGTATGGAATACTGCCAACTAATTTTAATTAATGAAATTCGAGAAGTTTACGAATCTCAAGGGGTACAAATATCTGACAAACATCTAGAAATTATTATTCGGCAACTGACATCAAGGGTTGTAGCATCGGAAGATGGGATAACCAATGTCTTTTTTCCTGGGGAGCTTGTAGAATTGTCACAAGCGGAACGGATGAATCGTGTATCAAAGAGACCAATTTTTTATGAACCCATTATACTGGGAATGACAAAGGCATCCCTCAATACTAATAGTTTTTTATCAGAGGCGAGTCTTCAAGAAACTACGCGAGTATTGGCCAAAGCTGCTCCCCGTGGTCGAATCGATCGGTTAAAAGGATTGAAGGAAAACGTTATTCTTGGTGACGCCGTCCCCGTCGGAACAGGTAGTCCAGAAATCGTTTGCCAACTAGAAGTGAATAAACGAAAGGGTTTTCATTTGGAAATAAGTAGGAATAGCAAGAACCCAACTTGGGAAACAAAGTATGATTTATGTGGTTACCACGAGAGGCGAACCATCGACCCCAATCTATTCACCCATATAGGATTGAGTCGATCCCTCCCTTATGTTAATCTTGAGGTGAGATAAGGGGTTCCCCGATATCAAATGACGTTTCTGCGCGTTTCAACCGGCAAATTTGATCACCAGATTGTAATAATTCATCAAATTTAGTTAAAATGAAACGAATTTACAGTTTTCTATACCTGAGGGGAAGATGCAACAGAAAAATTGGAATATCGATTTGGAAGGAATGATGGCAGCAGGAATTCACTTCGGTCACCAAACCCAGAAATGGAATCCCAGGATGTCACCCTATATATTTACAGAACGGAAGGGTGTTCATATCCTTGATCTAACTCAGACTGCTCGTCTTTTATCTGAAGCCTGTGATCTGGTATTTGATGCAGCAGCGGAGGGAAAGGAATTCTTAACGATTGGTACAAAACATCAGGTAGCTGATTTGATAGCAGCAGCCGCAACAAGATCTCAATGTCACTACATCAATGAAAAATGGTTAGGCGGTACGTCGACAAACTGGTTCACCACAGAGATGCGTCTTCGTAGGTTTCAATACTTACAAAACGGAGAAGATACGGGGGGATTCGACTGACTTCCGAAGCAAGAGGCGGCGATTTTGAGGGGATAACTTTTTAAATTAAAGAAGTGTCTAGGCGGCATTCAATATATGTCAAATTTACCCGATATTGTGATAATTACTGATCAACATGAATAATCTATTGCTCCCAAAGAATGTATTATTTTAGGCATTCCCACAATTTGCGTTGTTGATACAGATTGCGATCCGGATCTTGTAGATATCCCAATCCCCGGTAATGACGACGCGCGACCCTCAATCCGATGGATATTGAACAAACCAACTTTAGCTATTTGTGAAGGTCGTTCAAACTCGAAGTTTTCCGAATCAAATTGACAGACGGCAAGAATCAGAACTGCCTCGACAGCTTGTGATGAAATGGCAAAGAAATTTACATCGTAATTGGGGATATTACCTAGTTTCATCAGAAACTAAATTCCCTTCGTTTTCTTCCCCAGAAAGGAGAAATTACTAATTTGCAGTGATCACCTTAAATATTTTAGATAAATTTCTTTATTGAGAGGGGGGGTATTACGCACATCGAGCAGCTGCAAATTTGCGAGGTGGATGATCTGTATCAAGTATCGAGTGTAGAAGTAGGCTAACACTCTTACTGGCAAATAGGGGACTTCCAAGTTCATGCACAGGTTCTCGTAACTTCCTGGGTCGTTATCGCCTTGTCGTTGGCTTTACCCATTGTAGGTACCAGGAATCTGCAAACCATACCGACTGGCAGCCAGAATTTCATCGAGTATGTTCTTGAATTTATTAGGGATTTAACTAGGACCCAGATGGGGGAAGAGGAATACCGTCCCCGGGTTCCATTTATTGGAACGATGTTTCTATTCATTTCTGTTTCCAACTGGTCCGGTGCTTTGTTTCCCTGGCGAATCGTTCAGTTACCCCACGGAGAGTTGGCTGCACCTACCAATGATATCAACACTACTGTTGCGTTAGCCTTGCCTACATCGGTGGCACATTCCTATGCGGGTTTACACAAGAAAGGTTTCAGTTACTTCGGTAAGTATATCCAGCCAACTCCGGTACTACTACCTATTAATATTTCGGAAGATTTTACCAAACCCTTATCACTTAGTTTCCGACTGTTTGGAAATATTTTGGCTGACGAGTTGGTAGTAGCTGTTCCCGTCTCTCTAGTACCTTCAATTGTTCCTGTACCAATGATGCCTCTAGGATTATTTACAAGTGCCATACAGGCTTTGATTTTTGCCACTTTAGCTGCAGCTTATATCGGGGAATCCACGGAGGGCCACCATTAATTTAGTTGGAATGAGTCATTCCAAAAGACTATTGGAATCACGAAATAATTTTTTTGAGAACCACTCATTGGGTCGCCGTAGTGAAAAAAAGCCGTTTCCGTGGTATCATGCTATAGCAATACGAGACCCCGTGTTGTCTCCCCCTCCACTCCAAATAGCGATAAGAAGAAGGGACGGGGGAGGGGTTAAGGATTCTTGCATGGCCCTCCAAATTGAAATTGAGCCATTTAAGATTTTAACTAAAAAAGAACCATTATCAAGCTAATTTCTTTTTTCATAAAGTATATACAAAATGTTTGGAAAGCAATTTATCTTTTTTCGCTTCCTGCTTGAACCAATTTAAATCTGAGTTATGCACCTACGTCACAGTATATCGAATGAATTGATTAGATTGAAACTGGAATGGGCATAGTTTAGTAGGTAATAATTAGTATTACCAAATACTCAAATTTCTTCGATCCAATTTTACTACATCAGGCAGGAAGTCGCACTGATTGACGTAGAAAAGAGATGTGCCTTTTTCATACTTTATGATTTGTCGAAATTCAACATTAATTATGTGACGTGTTACATCACAGTACTAGTTTTGATTAGATTCATGTAGAATTGATTTCTCGATTAACGTCTACTAGAAAGTCTTCGCTGCGACGAGTCTAGTTAGCACCCAACGAAACAATATTGATTAACGTAAATAAATTAGGAGGAGACTAATACGAACCCATTGATTTCTGCTGCTTCTGCTACTGCTGCTGGGTTAGCTGTAGGCCTCGCCTCAATTGGCCCCGGTGTCGGCCAGGGCACTGCTGCAGGTCAGGCAGTCGAGGGTATTGCAAGACAGCCAGAAGCAGAAGGCAAGACACGAGGTACTTTATTATTGAGTTTGGCTTTCATGGAAGCTTTGACAATTTATGGATTAGTTGTAGCTCTAGCTTCGTTATTTGCGAATCCATTTGTTTAACTTGTTTAGAATAAGAAGTAATTTGTTGCACCTCCTCCCCTCCCCGAACTACTTCCAAATCAGCGGCAAACTGCCAATTTGGAGGGGGGGGCTTATAAGGAAGTTGAGTTGCTGCTCCATCTACTCAACCAGGTTCTCGCAGCGTTTACTCGTGACTATCCCTTTCTCTACCAACTAGAAAGTTTCTGCCAATAGGGTAAACCAATATAAGTTGCCAAAATTAGTGACTCGGTAAATATTGTCTCCATCGCGGTTTTCTTTTGATTCTCCGGAATTCAGAGTTTATCACTTCCGCCCAGGCTGGACCAGAGGTTGTCTAAATCTTGCAAAATTTTCCAGGAGGGAAAGGATTATGAGAAGTGTAAGTGAGATCGCTGCTCCCTCAAGTGATTGGGCTCTTGCCGCAGGTATTGGTTTAAATACCAATATTTTAGAGATAAACTTAATTAACTTAATTTTAGTACTAGGTATATTGTTTTACTACGGAAAGGGGGTGTGTGCGAGTCGTATATCCGAGTGGGATAACTGTTTTCCTCAGTTGCACCCGAAACAAAAGTGCAAAACCCCGACGAATTCCCTGTAAATAAATGTTATGCAAGAACCGGAGCATTCCGTGTAATCGATGAAATTTTCACTTCTGTCAACCGATTCCCGGGACTGTCATCAATATGGTTAAAGCCGAATCGCTTAAAGTCTTAGCAAAATTGGGGTTCTCTTCCCCCTACCGCGTAAGCCAAATCGCGATTGGAGACGCATTATTCACCATATTCGGTATATGACGCCCATATCAGGAATACTTCGATTTGTACCATTTCTCAAAATAGATACCTAATATTTCTGTAGGTATATATCTAGATAGATAAATGTCGGAGTTGATTTAGCTTAATCTTCTTCAATTTGCTGGATAGACAACCTATACAAGATGAATACCACTTGGAAAAAACGGCTCTCAAATAATTAACAATTATCTGGGAGAGTCCTCAATTTTTTCTCTTAATCAAATATTGATTATTTCATCTAAACATATTCAAGATGAATCTTGTTAGTTGATGGGATAGAAAAAGGGGGCGAGCCCGCGTGCGGAAACAACGTTTGTTGGATCCTATCAATTTATCGGGAAAAACGGGCAGGAAAGCCGAATGGATCGAAACATCCATGTTCGGTTTGGGAAGAGATTGCTAGTCTCCGAGAATCGGAGATCTGCAATCCACTTTCATTGATCAATTTTTTGGAAAATCGTGAAAGAACAATTTTGAATACAATTAGGGATGCGGAAGAGCGTCACAAAGAAGCTTCTAACAAACTTCAGAAGGCTCGTATTCGTCTGCAGCAGGCAAAAGTTAAAGCGGATGAGATCCGAATCAATGGACTTATGCAAATGGACAAGGAACAACGGGATCTTGTTGATGCAGCTGACGAAGATTTAAAAGGATTGGAAGATAGTAAGAATTATGCGATTCGCTTTGAGAAGCAACGCGCTATTGAGCAGGTTCGACAGCAAGTTTCTCGACTGGCGTCCGAAAGGGCTCTGGAAAGCCTAAATAGTCGTCTGGATAATCAACTGCATCTGCGAATGATTGATTATCACATCGGCCTGTTCAGAGCCATGGACAACAAATCTGATTAGTTCCAATTTCACTACTAGTTTCCATCTTATCATCTCATTCTAAATTATAAAACGGGTTTTATTTTTACTTCTCCCTCTTCCAGTAATATTTTTTGGCAAAAATGGTAATAAACATTCGACCTGACGAAATTAGCAGCATTATTCGCAAGCAAATTGAAGGGTATGTCCCAGAAGTGAAAGTTGTTAACATCGGTACCGTACTTTAAGTCGGAGATGGGATCGCCCGTATTCATGGACTCAACAAAGTAATGGCTGGTGAATCGGTGGAATTTGAGGATGGTACAGCAGGGATTGCTCCGAATCTGGAATCTGATAATGTTGGGGCCGTACCGACGGGTGATGGTTTGACCATACAAGAGGGAAGCTCCGTAAGAGCAACAGGAAAGATTGCCCAAATACCAGTTAGTGACTCATTTTTGGGTCGTGTCGTAAATGCTTTGGCTCAACCTATTGATGGGAGAGGCCAAATCCCAGCTTCCGAGTTTAGATCGATTGAATCCGCCGCTCCGGGGATTATTTCGAGACGTTCCGTATACGAACCTTTACAAACAGGTCTTATTGCTATTGACTCCATGATTCCTATCGGTCGCGGTCAGCGGGAGTTGATTATCGGCGATAGACAGACTGGTAAAACAGCAGTAGCTACAGATACTATTTTGAATCAGAAAGGTCAAAATGTTATATGTGTCTACGTAGCCATTGGCCAGAAAGCTTCTTCTGTGGCTCAGGTAGTAGACACTTTTCAAGATCGCGGCGCCATGGAATATACGATCGTAGCATCAGAAACCGCGAATTCCCCAGCCACTCTGCAATATCTCGCTCCCTACACGGGAGCAGCTTTGGCCGAATACTTCATGTATCGCAAGCAGCATACCCTGATTATTCATGACGATCTTTCTAAACAAGCCCAAGCTTATCGACAAATGTCTTTGCTACTAAGGAGACCACCTGGGCGAGAAGCATATCCGGGAGATGTTTTCTATCTACATTCTCGTCTCCTAGAGAGAGCAGCTAAGTTAAGCCTCCAATTAGGGGAAGGTAGCATGACAGCTTTACCTATTGTTGAGACACAAGCGGGAGATGTGTCAGCTTACATCCCTACTAATGTTATTTCTACCACCGATGGATAAATATTTTTATCAGCAGATCTATTTAACGCCGGGATTCGACCAGCAATAAATGTGGGTATTTCTGTATCCAGAGTGGGCTCTGCAGCTCAAATAAAAGCTATGAAACAAGTGGCTGGCAAATTAAAATTGGAATTAGCACAATTCGCGGAATTGGAGGCTTTTGCGCAATTCGCTTCTGATCTCGATAAGACTACTCAGAATCAGTTAGCTAGGGGCCAGCGATTGCGCGAGTTGCTTAAGCAGTCTCAATCAGCCCCATTATCGGTGGAGGAACAGGTAGCCACTATTTACACTGGAGTCAACGGATATTTGGATATACCAAAAGTCGAACAAGTCAAACGATTCTTGGTTCAGTTACGTGAGTATTTAATAACCAACAAACCTCAATTTGGTGAAATTACTCGTTCTACAAAAATATTTACAGAACAAGCGGAAACACTTCTGAAAGAGGCAATTAAGGAGTCAACAGAAATTTTTATATTGCAAGAGAAGTAAGTGATACGGCTGCAGATTCCGCCTGGGGAGTAAACTAGGGTAACTCCCGGGCTTTATCCGACCGCTTCTTTTTTATCTACGCCGATAAAATCGCCTCAAACACGGAATTACGCCCAATAGGATTTGAACCTATACTTAGGGTTTAGAAGACCCCTGTCCTATCCATTAGACGATGGACGTCTGCGTCTTCCCTTTCTTGGTTGATTACGAATACGTCTACGGATTAGTTACCAAATCGTGAACAAACAAGAACTCGAGTTTGTTCACGACCTAATCCATGGGTGAAGGGGTTAATTCGACCGGGGCTTCGGGATTCTCGGCATCACCAGCGGGTAGCGGGAATCGAACCCGCATCAGTAGCTTGGAAGGCTAAAGGTTATAGTCGACGATAATAAATGGTTATGATGTCGCTAATTCAGAACCGAACATGGAAGTTTCCGCCCATTCGGCTCCCTTATGGAAAGGAAATCGAGGAAGGCTAGATAGTAGAAAATCTAGTACAAAATTGGTGTAGAATTTGTCCGCATATATTTAGTTAGATGGAACAACTCAAAAAAAAATGGGTGGACTGTCTCCCTTGTTTCAAATGAAGGGAGCATATGTCAAAATTACTTCTATGGGGATTTAGAATTCCTCTATATCAGAATATATGGGGTCTTCCTTATTTTCTCTCCCGTTCGAAGCGGAGGAAGCCGCCCCAATTTTAGTAAATGGCGTCCATAAAATCTATGTCAGTCTTGCCTACGTCTTGGTCGTATAGCACGGATATACTTCTTAGATGATCCTTTGAAAAAAGAAAAATTAGTTTCACCAATTTTTTTTTTTACTTACTTCGTTCTTTATTTCTACCTCCAACAATCCTTAGGAAAATATTTCTCACCGAGTCGGAAGCAGTTGCTAATGCTTAACCAAAAAAAGTGCTTGACTTGATAATCCTGATAAACCAAGATTAATCTACCTGTAACTTCCGAGCTTGGATTTTTATCTATCTCCAAGGTTCAGTGACGATGAGGCAAATATTTTAGATGTCTACCCATAGATTCCTAATTTTTCCTCTTTCTGGAATCGTCCCAAGTTTTTTGCATACCAAAATAATCCTGCTTCGTCATCGACCAGTACGACTTCCGACGTACAAGAGTAACGGGAATGGCGCATCTTTTCCACACTACTAACTAGTAGGGGAAAGTAGATGTACTTTTGTAAAAATGAAGCTTTTTGATTCAGTTGAGATTCAATTTGAAAGATCCCTTAACTAATGAAATCAATATGAGACGAGTCGCACTTTTACCACTAAACTATACCCGCTATGGCACAATTGTATTATACCAGCTACTTGTACATTCGCGGGGCGCTCCAGCCGTGTTTACGTTTGGTTATGGGAGGAGGAGCCCCCCCCCCCCAACCCTTGCTTCCGCATACATTTTGCATATATACGAAATTGACATTCATTTCATGGTTACGTTACTTACATCAAAGATTACCCCTTCGAGCTGCCAATAGTGCAATTACTAATGGCCCCGATGCAACTACCAACGCCAAGATAGCAAGTTGCACAATTACCTCTAGATTCATTATCCCTCCTTCTATCGTTTTTCATAACTATATATATATATTGATACTAAGAAATTTGTTAAAAAATTAAACAAATATATTTATTTCATTTTTCTCTTTTTTTTCCTCCCTATACAGAGGGGGAGGGTGGAAGAAACGGATGGCATCGATTTGATGAAGTGAAATTATTTTGTTACTTAATTAGTGCTTTCGCAGCAAGCATCTTAGCCGCGAGGGGCAAGCATTTTAGCTGCGAGGTTGGTCATTGCACCGTATTTACTGGCCTCCAGTTCAGATTGTGGAAGCAAATTTGCCAATTTTGGCTAGGCTAAAAAATATTGAATCCTTTTTGGGCAAGATTATTGAATCCTTTTTGGGCAAGATTTTTGATTTGTACCCAATAGATTTAGTTACGAATCCATTTTCTTCTTCCTGTTGTAAGGATAAATAGGGGAGGCCAACAGAGAAGAAGCAGAAATAAAATTACTTAAAAGTAGTTCCGAATTTGATTCTGGCAAGTAAAGTAGTATGCAAACAAGGTCATCCCTTCCACAAACTGTATTGTAGGTGTAGATTCCAGGTATAGACTTACAACCTAATTTTGTGTTAAAATAGGGGAGATATACAACCTTAGTTGCTTGGAGAGATGGCCGAGGGGTTTAAAGCGTCGGATTGCTAATCCGTTGTACAACTCATATGTACCGAGGGTTCAAATCCCTCTCTCTCCTTTATTTTCAAGGAAATTCGATGAGGTGGATTGAAAAATTGATCCCGATCTCAACAAGATAGCTAGGGCATCCACTTATATCTAATCCCTACGTCCGGGGTTTCGTCCAGGATCATTTGATAAAAATCCGAAAACGAAGAGAGAAACGAAGAAGATAACTACTGCATAGACAAATAGTTTGAGGGTAAGCATGATAACATCTCCATGTTTCCTAAAAAAAATTAGGGATAAGGCGGGGCAAAACAACTTCGTTTGGAATACCTAATCTCTATATACCTTATTATATTTGTTATATCTGCATGGACATATGGGTATGACTTCTCTTCCCAATTGGAAGAAAGAACCCGGCTTTTATGAAACGTTATTTCACTCAATGAATTTTATTTATTCCATTCAGTATTTCGGTTTCTTCTTATTATTTCAACTTCGGTAGGTGGGAAGGGAAGTTGTATAGACAACTTCCTAACTAATTGAAAAATTGATGTTTGTCAACCTCAGGCAAACCGCGGGGATTCAACCTTTTTTTATAAAAGTGAATACGTCGATACTGATATCTCTGCCTGCAGATGCCAGAACCAGATAAGGAAGTTGCCATTTACCAAAATTAATTTTTTGTTTGAATCGCAACGACCCCCCCCCCCCCTCCCCCTTTCTTTTTCTTACTCAATTTCAACTGTTTGACAACTTTTTTCTCTTCCCCTTAGTGAGGCGAGGAGCGAGGCATTTCAAAATTAAGCAACCCCCTAGCACTTATTACCGGAAGCTAACTGCGGCTTGCCAAACGAAGGCTAAGAGAAGGAAAAACACTGGTATTACCGGCATTACATCCACAATTGGATCAAAGATTGCATAAGCTTCGGGTAATTTGGCGAAAGAAGTGACGTTGAGGTGAATAGAATTTTCCAGATAGATGTCATACAAAACTATCATCTTCATTCTCCAGTGATGTAACAAGTAATTTCTCTCCGACATGGTTGCACATCACTTCTCAATTGGTTGACCCGTCGGGTATATATTATTATATCTTCTTTCATTCAAATAATTGAGATTCACCAAAAACCTTACCGGTTCTCGTTGCTGCTCCTTCGTAACTGAGCAAATAACTATAAAAGCCAGTTGACAGGAAACCCGAAGTGTGGGATAGTCATCGTACCGACCATTTTTGGGGCGTGGCCAAGCGGTAAGGCAGCGGGTTTTGGTCCCGTCACTCGGAGGTTCGAATCCTTCCGTCCCAGATTTCTTTTTCTGATAAAAAGATCTCCCGCATTTTCATAGACTAGAAATTAAAAAAGTTCTAAATTTTATTTCTAGCTTCGATTTGCGATCTACCCCCTCCCTCAATATACTCGATATGGTAGTTTCCCCCGATGGATCTCCCAGTTTATATTATGATGACAAGCCATATATAGCAATAGATCCCTTTATGATGCGAAGCAACAAAATGATACCAAAATTAAATTATGAAATTAGCTTATTGGATGTATGCTGGACCTGCCCACATAGGTACCTTACGAGTAGCTAGTTCCTTCAGGAACGTACATGCTATAATGCATGCCCCTTTGGGAGATGACTATTTCAACGTGATGCGTTCCACGTCGGAGAGGGAAAGGGATTTCACCCCGGTAACTGCCAGTGTAGTGGACCGCCACGTATTGGCGCGTGGGTCTCAGGAAAAGGTTATAAATAATATAAGCCGAAAAGATGAGGAATAACGCCCCGATCTAATTGTTTTGACACCTACGTGTACCTCTAGCATTTTACAGGAGGATCTACAAAATTTTGTGGATCGAGCTTCTTTGTCTTCCGAGTCTGATGTAATTCTCGCGGATGTCAATTATCACTGAGTTAATGAGCTTCAAGCGGCAGATAGAACCTTGGAACAAATAATTCGATTTCATTTGGATAGGGCTCGTAAACGAAGTACCTTGGATCGATCCGTAACAATCGTACCTTCAGCAAATATTATAGGAATTTTTACCTTAGGCTTCCATAATCAACATGACTGTCGCGAATTGAAACGTTTACCTGGAGAATCGGGAATTTCAGTCAATCAAGTAATCCCGGAGGGGGGGTATCTCAAATACTTGAAGGATTTGCCAAGAGCTTGGTTCAATATAGTTCCCTATCGGGAAGTGGGTTTGATGACAGCAACTTTTTCGGAAAGAGAGTACGGAATGCCTTACATATCTATAACTCCCATGGGGATTTCAAACACAGCCGACTTTATTGGACAGATTGAGAAGCTTGTTAATGTGTGGGCTTTCGCGCTGTCAGATAAAAGACTTAACTACAAATTATATATTGACAATCAAACTAAATTTGTTTCCCAAGCAGCTTGGTTTTCAAAATCTATTGATTGTCAAAATTTGGCTGGAAAAGAGGCAGTAATTTTCGGTGATGCAACTCATGCAGCCTCAATTACTAAAATACTCGTTAAAGAAATGGGAATTCGCGTCAGTTGCGCAGGCACGTATTGCAAGCATGACGCAGAACGGTTCAACGAACAAGTTCAGGGTTTATGTGATAAAGTAATAGTTACGGAAGATCATACCGAAGTCGGAGATACGATAGCCCGTATTGAACCCTCCGCCATATTTGGAACTCAAATGGAGCGTCATATTGGCAAACGTATTGACATTCCGTGCGGGGTCATTTCTTCACCAGTTCATATTCAGAACTCCCCTCTGGGATATCGACCCTTTTTGGGTTACGAAGGAACCAATCAAATAGCCGATTTAATCTACAACTCATTTAATCTGGGTATGGAAGATCATTTGTCAGATGTTTTTGGAGGGCATGATACCAAAGAGGTAAGCAACAAGTCTCTATCAACAGATAGAAGAGATATTAATTGGACTCCCGAAGCTGAGTCGGAACCAAATCAAATTCCCGGTTTCGTAAGGGGGAGAGCCAGAAAAAACACCGAAGTCTTTGCGAAGCGAAACAATATTTCAGAAATTACAGTTGATGTAACGTATGCGGCTAAAGAAAAATCAAGTCTTTAATTTGATAAGCTGTACAGATAATCATTTGGAATAAGTTCTAGTTTGCTTAACTTCACCTTGCATTACAGAGTTTGTATCAGAAGTATTAATCGAAGATATTGGGGTAATAAGTATTTAACAGGAAATTAATTCTCGGTTTTTAGATATTATGGTAAAACCTCGCTTGAGGCGACATGGTAAGAAGCAACGTGTGACTCGAACATCGAGATCGTTTTTGCGGAGTTTGGTACCCGCCGGTTCTACTCGAAGGGTGGAACGTTCTTGATTCGACATTTGTTAAAAATAATTACCCAATGAAACTTGAATAATATCTATTTATTGGAATCTATTTCTATTTTCGGAAGAAAGTTGTATCTATGGTTATTTAGAAGAAATAGCGCAGTGAAGCCTCATTAGTCCGTTACCCTGTATGTTCTTACTGGGGACTTAAATTTGAATTTTGGCAGGGTTGACTCGAATTTTGGTAGGATTGACTCAGTATTACCGGGTTCAGACGATTCAACCACCTTATCTCGATTGAGTTTCACTTTATCCATAATTTCTAACAGATGTAGAAGAAAACTTAATTGATGAATTTCTTTTTTAGGGGTCGATAAAGATGGGTTCTGTTGCTACCAACTCTTAATTTGGAAAAGCCCCGGGGTTAGGCCTAAACCTAAGGATTGATGAAATCGATCTACGAACGAGGAGATGTTTGATATCCAGTTGAACTCATTAGCAGGTAAATCAGAAATGAAGAAAGAGGTGGGGAGTAAGTCCGTCTTCCCATTCATCCTACCTATTTACCTTATAGTGTCGTTTCTTACAGAAGGATAATTCGTGGGGAGATAATTCAGTAAATCGGAGAATATCCGCGTCATACACATATGAGTTAAAAGTATCTTTCCGCAATTGGATAGAGCAAGCAGTTATCTATTCAGTTGAAGTTGTGCTCCAAGCCGCACGAATTCAACGTTTCATATGCGGCTTTGCGGGGGGGGGGGGCAGTCCCGTGTGCACTCACCTATCCCGATAGGTTACTTACCGAATAATTGCAATAGATACCCAGTTTCGGAGGGAAGGCAAAGCTATTGAAGAGGTTGGTTTTTACAACCCCCGGAAAGAGCAAACCCAATTGGATCTATTTGCTATTGCTACTCTACTTAAACAGGGAGCTCAATCAACAGCAACCGTTCGTGATATTTTGAAACGGGCAAAGGTGCCCGAACAAATCGGAATCAACCTCTAATTAGAAATCAAATTTTAGGAGAATATAATGGGCCCAGTTTACAGATCTTTTCAGGTGTTTTTTTATTATCCCCCTCTTTTACTCATACTCTACATCTATGCCGTGTTTGGCATTCCCCTAAGAAGTAGAATATTTCGGAGGGACTACTGGTTCTCTATCAAAACCTCTTTTGAGAAAAGTGATATCGGACATATCTTTCTGGGCGTGATAAGGAGTTGGAAGAGGGGGCGGGGACGGGAGTAGCTCAAGCCGGCGACATCATTACTACCGGAACGGCTTCTCCCATCCAACTCAATTTGGGGTCAGGGGTTGACCAAACCCGGTTAAAAAGTTAGTAGAACTCGACACAACTTCTCAAAACATGTTTGCAGCTTGACACATCACCGAAGATCAAATTGAAAAAATATTTTATTTGTGTGGATGCTTCCCCCACAAAAACCGAATTAGTAAGTATTTACTATATCAGTAAGTATTTACTACTTTCGGGTTTTACGTTGTCCAACGAAACGGATGATTCCTCATTTGCTAATACAATGGTTAAAAAATTGTAGTTTTATCTTACTCATATAATGAAAATTTAGCTACTAATTTAATAAATTGAATCCTTTGGAGAAAATTCGTTACGGAATGTAGTAATGTTTAGGAGTTACTGTGATGAAAATAACTTCTGGATCCCTTCCTAGATTTGATGTATCACGGAAAAGTGGAGGGCTTAGCATTAATCAAGATTGCTTCTCATATCTACTTCTTCTTCTATTTGGAGATAATTTTTATTCAGTCGCTTGTAAGTTTTGTTTAGATAGACAAGACATAGATTTAATCTTCGGGGCTTGTAGTGCAGTAGCAACAAAACGTTTAGTTGATAGCGTGCGTTACCAAGATTATTCAGAGATCTTCTATTCAGAATTTGTTTGAAAATGAAGCAGTCGGCTTGATATAGATTTGTATCTTCACGTACTTTTACAAACAATATGTTTAATTTTGGGAATACCTCCTTTACGTCGTCTAGCTGTTGAAACAAGTAACAATTCAAAAATTTCACAGTCTACTCATTCAATATTTTTATTTTTGGAAGATAGATTACCAAAATCTAGCCATGTTTTAGAGATCGAGATGGCACAGAATCTTCATGTAGAAACTGTAGTTCGCTTGTTTCGCCGACAAATTAAAGATGTTCCACTCCTACATCTATTAAGGATAGTTATCCACGCGTACAAAACTTCGTATGGAAAATTTATTCAATTTCGGTCTTGGAAGCGAAAAGGACAGAGAAATATTGAAATGCTACTCCAAAATTTCCACACTTACGAAATTGATTCGATATTGTTAATTTCATGGACACGAATGCGTAAGTTGCAACCGAGATATTTGGTATTTCCCGATCGAAATAACGCGGCTAGAAAAAAAAAACGTGTTTCCAGATATAATTTTCAATTAGCTGCAATAGGCGTCAACCGCTCTCTCACCCGAAGTTTGTGCATTCACCTTGGAAGATGTAAAAACAAATCTATTATAGTTTTTCATGGAGCTCAATATTTTGTAAAAAAATGGGTTCACTATATTTCGATACTTCTTAAATTTCATTTACATTATCCAACGAAATTTATCCAGATACGTACCAATTTGTTACCTACCGGTTGTGTTTCCTTCTTGGGTTACACATTAACTACTCAGTCAGTATCAAAAGATGTTTGGGTTGAAACCTTGGTGGGTTCCTGCAAGAGTATATTGAGTGGCAGAAGAAGTTGTCCAAGGATTCCAATTTTGCAGCTAGTTAAACTTTTGGAAAAAGAGAAGTTCCGCGATAGTAGTGGATATCCAGCTGGTAAATTAGCCTGGGCTGTGTTAGCAGATGATGATATATTGAACAGGTTTATAAAAATTTGGAATACTTTTTCTTCGTATCACAGCGCCTCAGTAAATCGAGATGGATTGCGTAGATTGAGATATATACCACGACTTTCATGTGATAGTACGTTAGCAGGTAAACATAGGAGTACGATACGTCTCCTACGACGTAGATTTGACCTAGAACTGCCAAAAGTGGTCCCTGCGTATAGCAAGCTTAACTCTTCCGAAATAAATCAAAGGGTTTGGCATTTAAACCTAATTCGATCTTTTCCATTAACATCTATTTCATTAAAGATACATGTCTAATAAATGTGTTTAATATTTATTTCTTCTTCTATTAACTCAATTTAATGAAGCTTATTACCAAATCGATTGGATGAAGAAAAAAAAATAGAAATATCCCGCTATTGCGGCTTATACGGTTACGTAGATATGGGAGTACTTAACTCGTTCATTTCTTTTTAATGAGAAAAATGTGGCGGAAGGTTATCCACTCTCAAATATTATCCCGATTTTTATTATGAATTATATCAATTTTATGTTTCCAAATTTCTTTTTTTTACTCGGTAATCTGTCACCTTTGCCGGAATGTATTTTAGTTTTCAGTTTAATTACAGTTATTTTAATTGATTTATCAAACAAAGGGAGAAATACGATTTTACTTTACCGAATTTCACTAATATCTGTGTCAATTGGCGCGGTTGTTTTATTATGTCAATGGGTGATCCAGATCCAATCGGTTTCTATTGTTTCTGAGAATTATTGGATCAGTAATTTTAGCTACATATTTAGATTTTTTTTATTGATTTGTTCGCCATTATCTATTCTGTTGTCAGTTGATTACATACGATGTTCAAAAACGGCTTTGGCAGAATTCCTGTTTTTCTTACTAACTGCAAGTTCGGGTGGAATGGTTCCTCGCTGGGCAAATGATTTAGTCACCCTCTATGTGGCATTGGAATTATCAAGCCTATCTTCTCGTTTCTTGTCTGGACATACCAAAAAAGATATAAGATCGAATGAAGCAACTACGAAATTTCTACTGATGGGTGGAGCTAGCTCGTCCTTCTTGCTATATGGCTTTTCTCCGTTGCATGGAATTTCTGGCGGACAGCTTCAGCTTGATAAAACAGCAAGTGTACTCCCGCTTAGTCAGTATCTCGTTGTAATTCACACTGCTATTGCGTTTATCCTAGCCGGAACGGCGTTCAAACTTTCTCTCGTTCCGTTCCATCAATGGACTCCCGATGTATATGAAGGAGTGCGATTCGTTCGGAAAACAGTTTAGCCATCAGAAATAAGTTGAAGATACTATAACTGTTTTTCTCGGTGTCCTGCGAGTGTGCAGGAATGCAAAGATTTCCTTACATTCCTAGTTACGTCAACAATTTACTCTTGCCGTACTACAATTTCCAAGAATTGTTTAACCGATAACATACGAGTAAAACAGAGGCAAGTGGCGAGATTTAGTAGATCCCTTCTTAAATTTATGTCTACTTCTTCATATTGTTTATTTTTATACAAGTTTTCTACGAAGTTTCTTTCTACTATGGGTAGATTCCGACAAAACTAATTTGGTGGTTCACACGGATTTAATCAAAAATTTAGTTTATCTCCGTGTACATCTTCTTCTCTTCGTCTCCACCTGTTGATGGAAAATTAATGGGCTTGATCCTTCAGAAGCTATTGGTAAATTCCTTCAACTTGAGAGGTCACTCTAAAATGTAATTAAAGTAGTGAAGCTGTACGCCTGCTCCGCAAGGAACGAAAAAAGTTGCAATTTGCCTCTCCCGCCCAGCGTGTGTGCCTACCAACTCAACAAGTAGTTTG